GAGCACTCGTGGCACACTTACTATATCCCATTCCAGCCTCACCTTACCCTTTCGTTAACTAACCTACCTTGCTTTTCAAATACAAATAGAAAACCACTCAGGTCAATAGCTCCTTTCATCATGGGTCACTGTCCCTAATCAATTTTTATCACTAAAAAAGACCTCCGCAGGACCTTCACCCGGAAGACAGAATCAAAGGTAGACAACAGTCAGTTGTTTCACTTCAGTAAGAGGTAAGGCAGAAAAAGGGAAAAGGGAAAGGCACCTTGACTTTGAAAACTCAAAGGGCAAGCAAGGGAAGTGCAAGCTAACTAATGGCAAGGGCCGGAGATAGAGAGTGATGAAGGGGGAAGAGGAGCTTGGTAGCTTGCTCCAGTCCAGTTTCAGAGGTTCAGAAGCCAAAGGCAACTCTCAGACCATTTGAGTTTGTTTATAGACTCTGCTCTGCCGCTTAGGTGACTACGAGATAGAACATGGGTTCACCCGCTCAAAACTACAACTAGACTACCAGTAGAGGAACTGAACGGGCAAGAAGACCTACTAATAGGAGGAAAAGGTGCTATCCCAATAGGTTCCGGATCGGATCGAGCAATAAGTGAAGGAGCGAAGGAATCCCTTTCCGCTAACTAATGGCAGCCCCTTTCTCCTGTTTACCGTATTATTACTCTTCCACTGGAGGATTGGTTAGACCGATTGGACAGCTTTCAAAGACGGCTCTGACCTACTTCGAATCTCCCCTCTCTATGGGCATCCGAATAGGCATCTTGAGCAAAAATTTTATACATAATATAGGTGCCTTGATCTAAACACTAAGAAAGTGGAGTACATATGAGTGAGACTAAGTAAGGAGACTATTTTGTTCTTACGAGTAAGTTTCCAAAGTCTCATTTTAATGGTGATATTCAAAGTGTGCATTCAAAAGGTCTTGTGCCTGCGCTATCAGTGCTATAGGCAATGCCTCTCAAATGTAGGCCTTTGTACCGCGCACTCACATAGCTAAGGTGAAGAGCGGAACCCATTTGTATCCCCCGTGGCAGTATGAACAGCTGTCCCTTCTCGTCATTCTATCCGTGGCCGTTCATGTAAGTTTCGCCCTTTTTAAGCAGTATGTTCTAGGTTATCAAAGATACTTATGTTAACCATGTTTGTAGCAGCCACCCTGAAGTGATTAGCCCATGCGAATGCGGGGAGCCACTCAATAAAACAGCTAGGGATCTCTTTCCGCTAAATACCCTTGACCCACTCCATATAGATAATAAAACAAGCTATAATTTAAAGTCTCATTTATGGTTGCAACTATTATTCGATCTATTGCACTTACAGAGTCCGTTTCGCAGTATGGGGTTTATATACAATTATGAAAGTAAGTATGGCATTTTTACAAGGTTATAATATGCTTTTCCATGTAACGTATAGATCATATACTGATGGTAGGACGGGTGATGAATTAAGTCAGAACAGTACTATGGAAGATCGAGTTGATGTTAGAAAATGTTCTCTTTGGTATTTGAAATAAACAATGTTTACGCTGTCTTTAAGCAGAATGATTCTAACTATGATCTTTCGGAAGAAGATATTCTAGGTATTCAAAACGCACTTCTATCTGGAAATTACCACTTTTCCCCACTTCGCCTTGTTCGCGGGTCGAATATAGCCTTCGATGTCGAAGCCTCTCTAGCTGACGAAGTCGTTATTGGGGCACTTTGTGCTATCTTAATCCAAGAGTTAGGCCTATCTTCTTATTTTCGTAAATCTTGCTATAGTACTTATACTAAAGAGAGATCATTGAACCATTACCTCGATACCATTCAAGAGTGGAGTGATATATACGCTCTTCTTCGACTAGATTGAAATAATTCATATATCCAGTTCTCCAGGTCACGACTTATAGAAAAAGTAGGCCCTATTGTTCACAATGATGATGACTTAGTCAAGTTGATCTCGTCTTTTTGTAACTTACCCATTGTTGATAATATGGGCAGAGACTTCTCGCTCAATACTGGCGTTCCTCCTATTACTTTCATAGCTGAAATTCTATTCAATATCATTTTGGACGATATTGATCAGAAAATTGAAGAACGATTGCCTTGCCCGCTTTCAAAATGAAATATTCATTCCCATTTATCATAAAGATGAATAACTGTATTATTATACAGCTTTGAACGAGATTTTCAATGAATGCAATTTTCTTTCGCCTACCTTTGAACGTGCTGTTAGGGGAAGCCGACCCGAAGGGCGAATCAGTAATATAGTTGGTACGGTGAGCGAGTGAATCACAGTACCAACCTCAAGGACGGTTGGCGATGTTATGAACGATCAGCTATAAATCGTACTGCCGCCGTAGGCCTAAGCTGCTAATCTGTGAGTGGAAAGAGCTACAATTAAAGAGCGGGAACCCTGGATAGATTGATTGTTGGATTGATTGCCGTGCCCGATACGAGAATCTTTCCTTTGAACATCTTCGACGCCGATAGATAGGGGTTATGATTGGGAAACGACTCTACTATATATATATGCGGTCCCTTCCCTCGAAAGAGAACCGTATAGCTACCAATTGCTAGGGATAGCCCTCCCATTGGCTATTGGATGGAATGAGTTGATTGTACTGCCTGCCCTGTGTTCTTTTTATCCATTGGTCTTGGGAACACCACTTCATAGAATATAGTACCTTTTCCTGGGAGCTAGAGAGAGACATGGAACACACACCTGCTTTATGAAAAGATAGGAGGGACTGAAAGAGCATATATCGGAAGGAAAGAGCTACCTTTACCTTTATGATATACGCGGGTGTTTATGACCCTAGGGAGAAAGAACAACGAATATATCGGACTAAATTTTTGCTCGTTAACCTGACCCCTTTCAGTCGGCGTAAATGATATGTAAGGAAGCTCTTACAAGGGAAGAGCTTTCCCATTCCAAGTATTGATTCTCCAGTCATGGAAAGAGAAAGGGCAACCTTTTTTACAGTATTTCGATTTTAATTGAATTCTTTTGACAGAGAACGAGAACAATCCAATCAATGTTAGAAGATCCCCGCAAATTACATAAGAAAGGTGGTTGAACCTCCATTCTTTTGAAGCTGGCAATCAGTCCGGATCCCATGGGGAGAGGGACTATGTTGCACTTGGGTGGAGACGAAACGGCTATCATTGCCAACTAGATTGGCGCTAAGAGGGCAAAAAGATAGGCTCCTCTTAGCTGCAGAGATCAATCGACGGTGGCTCCAAACAACACCGGAAATTGACCGTAAATCTCAGGAAAGACTGACGCAAACCAAGCAAAAAAACAGGGAAAAAGAAACGATTCGAGATGATTTCATTACTTTTTCGAGAGGTGCTCCATTCTCTTCGGGTTTTGGACAGTCCCATATTGGTAAATAGCGGAACTAGTATTGGTGAACAAAGCAACCCTTGTTCGTTTCAATGACGCACTACTATCAAAGTCTCTACTTCTAAGCCCTAGGGTCATACCAAAACTTCTCTTCTTTCGGAGGGTGCCTACTTCTTGAGTTGCTAGGTCACCATTCTCTAGTTTACACCACTCTGCAGTCTCCATGGCATTCTCTAACCTTGGCAGTCCATCATCGTCACGAATGTTCATTAAACTCCGATTAGCTACTTTGTGCAGGATCGGAAACAAAACTATGAGAATTCATGTATCGTCTCAACCGGTAGTTTCTATGGGTCTTCTAGACTCGGTAAGCGAAGCTAAGAAGGGAGGTTTCCCACTAAAAAGGTACTGGGAGCCGAGCATCAAAGGAAAGAAGGGTTGGATCCTATAGACATTCCGTGTTTCAATAGTGGTTCAACTTGATGCTAACTCCTCGGTCCTTTTCATTCGTGGCGCTGGCTTACACGATAGTGACCGGCTAACAGCTGGCTCACTCAATTCTTCCAGTGCCGCCTACCAAATCGATCGGCCAACCGCTTTCCTTCTCGCATTGGTGAAAGCGCATTCCATCAATCTAGTATGGGTTAGTGGGTGACCCTCGTCTAAGGCTTTAACGCCCCCATGCTTGTTCAGAAAAAGAAAGCGGGTGTGTAGTGCTCTAAGCGAGGGAAGGTAGAGTTCCCCGGAGGGATAAGGGACCCCCGGGGACGAAGGAAAGATGAAAGTCTCTTTGGTCGATTCCGGCATAGATAAAGGTAGGGGCAGTAGCTTTACCCGTTGTCAGAATAGAATGTAGCCTTTTTTTCATTTATTTGAATTTGACAAAGGCGAGGCCCCTATCGATAGCGATAGGGGGAAAGGAGAGTGGGTAAGTGGGCTCCTTTCTTTTCTTTCTACCGGATTACTTTACTAGCTTTCATTCATTCAAAGTCAAGGAACTGGTTTATCAAAAGGGGTCGGTCTAGAATTACAGTGATCTGAGACCTTCTTCCCTTGGTCTGGGAGGTAGGTTATGTAGGCTACAACTCTTCCTAGGTTGTATTCGATCACGAATGGCTAAAGAATCAATTAGTAGTAGTATGCCTTATATTGCCAGAAGACCTTTTCTTCTTTCTCTTTGAAATTGGAAGAGGTTCTTGATTCAAAATCAAAGTTTATTAAGCCTGGGCAATTCCTTTGAAAGACTGAGGTATATACTAAGTCCAAGACGGACGCGGAGCTCTCACCTGGGTAACAATCTCGCGTAGATAAGAAGAAAGCGTCAAAGCTAGGGTTACGGAAGGGTGGAACTTAACTTCTTCCTTTGCTTAGGTAATAGGTTGGGTTAATGGAGTATGGGGGTACGGCTGAACCGGAAGGAGATATCGGAGAAATTCGATAAGGAGCGAAGCCACTCGAACGAATGTGAGAGGAGCTAAAGTCTGTGATCGAATTTCACCGATCGCGAAAGAAGGGAAGGCTACGGCAAGCAAGTCAGGGAAGGAAGAAACTTCACTGCAGGGGAAAGGCTTATGTCACTCTCAAAAGGAGCGATAGACCAGATGATGATCCCTAACCTGATCTTTCGATATGAAATTTGACGATCAGGGATTGCTCCTAGTCTGGATCCCATGGTACTTCTAGAGTAAGAAAGGAGTCCAGGTTAAAGGACGAGGGCAGATTTCTTCTTTCAGTAGCAGCTTCGGATTTGACTGAAGAAAAAGGTACCAAGCAACTCTTCTTATTACGATGACGTGAGTTTTGACAATTTGGATTGGGGAAATAGCGCACTTCTCGCATTGGAGGTGCCGGAGCGTCCCAAACAGTTGAAGTTGAGGAAAGGTTTAGCGGTAGCCCATGTCTTCTTTATCCCCAGATTTGGATAGAGGAATAGGCTTGGAACCCTGGGAAAGAGGAGGAGTCCCGTCATTCCTTCACTCGCGCATCCATATGGAGATCAGCCTACAGTCCCAAGGAGAGTCTACGAGCTTGACTTCGCAAAGTTGACAGGAGAACCCGATGTGAATTTGAATCCGTTACCAAATCATGGGAAGGCTGTGCGGGAACTCGCTTGTCGACGCAAACGAGACTGGTATGAAGCTGAAGTTCCCCATGAAAGTCAATCCCTATTCCAAGTCCTGTTTGAAGCAGAAGCTGGCAAAAGGCTCAAAGCCAGGCTTTAGGAAAGATTCACTACGTATCACTATGAATATTCAGTATGTCTTTGGTAAGATCTTCTCTTGTGGAAGGCACTAAGACCCGCTAGAAGGACTCTAAGGGAAGAAAGCAGTCCTAGTGAGGTGCAATGCTGAAACTGTGATCGGTAAACAAACTCTACAGAAGAGTGAAATATACTGCTCGGGCTTCCGTCACTTCTATAAAACGCTGCCCAACAGACTGAAATGACTATCTTCGGGATATGATGCCAGAGTTGGGGCTTTTGCGGCATCTAGTTCAGTATCAGATAGTTTACAAAGAAGGTTGACTTCTCTGTCACTTCTGTAACTTCTCTTTAGCTTATTAATGGAATTGGTTAGAAAGTCTTTCCGGCTAGAAGAGAGGGATTAGTCCACCTCCAACACTGACTTCTTAGTCGAGTAGTTCTCTTTCTCCTTAGCTTCGGTTTTCTCGAAACTGGCTACTCCTTATGATACTTCTTTTAATGAAACAAGAGATCGGCTCATTAACCTTCCAAATTGACTCATTTCACTGGCCTTGCTAGGTGCTCCGAAGAATGGAAGGAAGACGGATCCCTTTCTTTAAACAGCTGTCCAGACTGAATCTATTCCCCTTATCTATTTCCAATCTCCGTGAGGGACGAAGTGAGTCATAGCCTGAGGATGGAATTAGGATCCAGGAGAGCAGGCTCGATAAAGCAGTTGGGAAAGGAGATTTTGACTTGACGAGCCACACCAATCTTCCCAGAGAGAATTTCCATCTGAAGAAGGCAACTCATCCCTTGCTTCTTGCTTTAGGCTTTCGCGCTAGCGCACTCACCCCTTGCTTGGTTAGTCAGGAAAGTGGCGTAGCAGTTCTAAGTCGAGTGGCGTTTCGCTCTTCTCCTGTAAGTCGAACGGCTAAAGCTCCTTTAATGAACTACTTGTTAAGAGTGTCTTAAGAGTGCTTTAAGAGTTCTGTCTTAACTGTTGTCTTAACTATTCCCCTTAACTGTTGTGTTAGGGAAGCGAGGAGGAAAGCTTGATTCTCATAGAAGCGAGGAGGAAAGCTTGATTCTCATAGAAGCGAGGAGGAAAGCTTGATTCTCATAGAAGCGAGGAGGCGCATCCGTTTTCTTGCTGGAAGGAGAGGAGCGGAGCAACTCTCTTGACTATATGGAAAGAGAGGCGCTTTTAAGCAGCTTTCCTGTAAGGAAAGGCGCTCCAGCCACTTGCCTTTATTATAAAGAAGGAAAGGAGGAGAGAGGCTCTTCCGACTAAAGCGAAAAAGGGGTGAGAGTTGATCTTCTTTCAGCTGAGAGAGATGCTAGCATTGAATGAAGACCAGTATTGGGAATAAAGAACCTTCGTCAATCTATAATTAGAATGAAGAGTAGAATGTGAGGGAAAGCAGTCTAGTCGACTAAGTGAACTGAAAGAGGAATGTACCTACCAATCCAATAAGGAGATAGAGTGGAAGAGATGGGAACCTTATTCTGACGAAAAGTCTATTCTATATACCCCTAAAGTCTAGTGGTTAGGACACCTCTCTTTCAAGGAGACGGCGGGGATTCGAATTCCCCTGGGGGTAGGGTACTACGAAAGGATGTTGATGCCGGAGAGAAGGGCCTTTTTCTGGTTCAGTTTCACTCCTTCAAATGTCCTTTTATCTTCCTATTCCATTCTTCCTATCCTACAGGAAAGAAAGCTCTTAGCGCACAAAGCGAAGGTAGGCCTTCTTTTCTTTCAATACTAGCTAGTAGTGAAGACTCTTCTTGCTCACCTTTCAGGGAGAGTTTCCATCATCGTCCTTAGTTAGCCGACGCCTCTCTCTTCTCCTTTCTTTACAGAAGCGGATTCGAAAGCGCAAACAAAGCAGCAAGAAGAAAGCCTAAAGGCACAATCAAGGGAAGGCTCGGACAGCTGCCAAAGGGCTTCCCTTAGGGGACCTATTATACCACTTCCCTCCATAGAAGACAAGAAGGAGGTTTGACATCACTCGTGACACAAGAAGGTCAGCTCACCAAAGGTGGGAAGAAAGGTCAGCACTTGAGAGGCTTGCTTCGCTCAAAGGTGGGAAGAAAGGTCAGCACTTGAGAGGCTTGCTTCGGTAGGAGTCAAAAAGAAAAGGCTCAAGAAGGAACTGCACTCGAAGAATGGAAAGGCAGGCTGCGAAGGCGCTAATACGATTGTTCTCGAAGCAAAGGCCCATACAATTACCTTTGACTTAGTTAAATAATAAATAATAATAAATATGCCCTTTGATCGCTACAAGTATGTAGCCACGTAAACGAAAAGAAGGCAAGCTATCTGATGAATTTGCTTCAAATGCCAATGCCGCATCACCACCTTTCTGAACACCTGACCTCTTGACTCAAAGTCTTGAGCCACGTAAATCAACCCCAAAGCTAAAGGAGTCCTTTTAGGATGAGGTTGATGCTTTTATAAGCCTTGATCGGAGCCTGGTCTGGGATCGAGAATTTTCCCTCTAATATAAAAATTACGAGTAGAAGGGCTCATCCCAGAAGTTTTTCCTAGAGGTGAAAGGGGAAGGGGCATTGGTACTTATGCAGGGTCGGGTTAAATGAGTTCCGCGGGTAAGCAATTCGGTGCAAGCTCCAGCTGATGCCATTGATGTAAAAAAGACATAACGAATAGATCGAGCTAAATGTTGAATCATAAGTAGGAGGGATAGCGCTTCCTTTTCTCTTTATAGGTCTACTTCTTTCACTACTTATGCCTTATAGCGTAGCGAAAAAAATAAGCTTCTTCCGGGCTCCATATCAAAGAACATGGAGACCAAAAAGTTTTGACTTACCGCCACACCTTGCTTTTCCTTTATTACTATTACGTTCTGCCCTTACATCGTAAAAGTCAGGGTTAAGCTATAGAACTAGATACGTAAGAGAAAGAGAGGAGAGCAGAACTTTACTTCTCTGCTGAGGCATAAGCAATAGCAAACAATCTCTAACTAAGTAGTTTAAGTGGTCCGCTGTCTAACATCTTTCGTATCTTGTTCGTGTTCGGTGACCTTCGCTGAGGTTTTTGATCTACCTCCGAAACCTAAATCCATCTTTTTAAATGGCTAATGCCTAGATTAGGTCTTAAAAAAAAGGCTGTCCATAGAAAGAATTAACTCCAGGCTGGCATGGCTTTGAGGTTCACTCAAGATCCGGATTCCCTCTGGGATTATTAATTACGTATACATAAGGAATATTTAACAAAGCAGACCAGCACTTTTTATTCATTAATAGCCGTTACATGGGAATACATCAAATAGGAAGCTTACACACACATAGACCAGCCACACAACTAAAGACAACATTACAAAGTTAACAACGGAAGCATTGAAGACTACTAGTGATACATGCAAACACACCCAAAAAAAGCAATCTACTTAGGATAGGAGTAGATCTCCACCAAACAAAGAAAAAGAAGAAACACACTACAAAGCGTCTACAGACACTTATTTAAACCTTCTAAAACTCAAAAGAGTCGACGGACTCTTCTATTCTACTCTCTCTGGGAATCCGAAGCTATGCGGGCGACCCGCGCAGTTAGTTCCCTTCGTTCCTGGAGGCTCTTCAAGACCTTCCTCTCTTCCAGACCGCGAATGTGGTTCCGGATCTGTTGCATCATATTTGCAACGGCCTCAGGGTCGAGAGGAGGCAAATGCTCCCAGAACAGACCCAGCCTTTGCTCCGATTGGAGCTTCTCCTCTTCTACTAGAGAGATTTCGATAGAAATTTCTTGAAGTCTTAGAAAAGAATCCATGGCTACACTCAAAGCTTTTTTTTTCCGACTTCTAAGTTCCTCTCCGTCTCCCTTTGCCAAATAGAGACTTCAAGAAGCTTCTATTTATAGGCCTTGGAGGCCCTTAACCCTTTCTTATTATTAGTAAGATAGGTTGTCTTGGTTCCGTAACATGGATCATTTCAAACCTGGCTTTTCATGAATATGGAACCCCATTCACTAGATTTTAGTGCGCTGAATAATTGTCCTTTCCCCGTACGGATTTGAGTACGAAAGGCCCACCCCAAAGAGCGAATAGTGCTTTTTCGCCACGCGGCTTAATCCCGATCACTCCCTCAAGAATAGGAGGCAATAATAGAGCGAATCCGTCAGAGAGTACTCCACCACGAGCTGCCAAAGCACGCTCAGTCAATCGTCAATCTCCAGCCCAAAGCTGACCAGTACAACCATGTGTCACCCCGCGGGCTTCGTCGTACCCTGCCTACTCGTCCCGGCCTATTTGTACCCAGCTACAATCTATTCCCTTAGGCCCAAGGGCCCCTCGGCCAATCGTCACTCGTCCGTCCTTGCTTAGGAAAAAACCGAACCACTATCTCTTGATTGATCTGTTTTTTTCTACCTTTACAGCTCGCTCTGTAAGTTCACTAGCAATACACCAATACAGCACTAGCACTAGCTATAGCAGTAACTAGTACAATGAGTCAGGGGTCGGGTGAATTCAATAATAGACGCTTAATATAATAGTGGCATTCCAGCCTTCCTATCCGAAAGAGAATCCATTATTTCTTGGTCGTGAATATCTTCACTGGTTGTTCCTGGTTGTTCACTGTTCAAGAATTCTTGTTTAGACAATTCAGACCATCCATACATAGTCTTTTAATCGTTGATTGAAATTCTTCCATATTTTATTGCTAAAATATTGTTCCGGTCCAAAATATGGAAGAAAGAAGTGTTTCCACGACTCTCCAGTCAATTCTGTTCCACTTAATCCCTCTTTCATGGCAACATCTCTTTCCGGCTAAGGAATGGGAAATCTTTCTCCTGTTACATGAATCAAGTTTGAATTTTATCCGGAAAAGCCCCTTTCCAGCTGACGCTGTCAGTCCACTAACAGCGGTATACAGTAAGTCAGTATAAGTCAGTACAGGAAGGGCACGCGAAATAGACAACTACTTACTAGGCTAGGGTAGTAGTTTTTTCATCTTCCCCTTATTTTACTTTACCCTAGTGGAAATTCATTTTTCAAAGTTACTAGGTAATTAGTGAAGAGGTTTATAAAAGTGACAAGCTTGGTGGACTTATCTTAGGAGGAAAAGCTAAGTATGCCCGAGTAGTCTTGATATTGGTTGGTTTGAGGTTTCGTTAGTTTTATACTAACAAGCAAGCTTCGGCGACCGCTCGACCTAGCGCGTTAGCCCCAGTACTATAGGGAAGGCCTATGCGAAGAAAAGGCCTGCCCATCATCAAAGCAAGCCCAAGTCCATGCAAGAAGGCCCTCCAGATCTGTCCAAATTCAAAGCCCGTCAAAGGCATATGAAATCATGCAAAGGATCCGAGCCCATCCAAATGATGTTCAGCGGGCTAAACCCAAGTAGCTCTGGCCCATGATCCAAGAGACCCGAAACTAGTTAATCATGCTATCCTTACCTTCTAACCAATCGGCCAATCACGCTATCCTTACCTTTCAACCAACCCCTTCGATTCAGTTTCTGCAGCAGTATATAATCTCGGACCCGATGGATGCCTACAGAAAAATTGGTTTTCCAGCAGTGATGGCAAGAATCCGCGAAATAATGTTCTTTCTCCTTTTTGTGTTCTTTCTGAATGGAGCTACGCGAGGGAAAGCTCAGCTTTCTACTCTGCCGCAAAAGGGGGCCGCTTTCTTCCCCCCCTGCCAGTTCCGCCATCAGGGCCTAGCAAGAAGCATAATTCTGTTCCAAAGCTTCGTTTCATTCCAGCAACAGTAGTCTATGGTTCGAAGCGCCGTCTTCCATCCGGCGCGAATCCTCTCCATAACTAGTATAGTGGAGGTCTTACTTGTATTGCAATAATGAAAAAATGTACGAACACAAATAATGAGCAGACCAGCCCACTTTTATATGTGGGTTCATTTCAGAATGTTTTTTTGTTTTGAATAAAGAAGCGCGTGAACTTTTAGTGTAAGGCAGGTGTTTTTCTCGGTGGATGGATGGGATAAATGCCTATATTGCTTTATAATGTTATTGTTATGTTGATGTTATATTAAAGAATGAAATCTAAAAAAGTTGCTTAGTCCCATTCTTTATAATTGTCTTTCTCATCTTATACTGTAAATGGTAAACGAACTTCAAGTCTGAATTGTGTACTGTACTCAACAGGAAGCGTCACAGCCACCCCCGATGTCGATCTGCAGTATTAGTTTGAGAAAGTCGTTTGGTTTTTAACCGCAAGCGATTGGTTTACCTGTATCATGCAAATGTCCAACACTTAGGTGCTTTCTAAGATCATCCTATATGAAAGATGTATGACATGTGTGGATAATGAATGACTTGCAGGGTATCCAATATCTTAAGTACAAAAGGTAAGACCTAAAAAGAGAAATGAGCTTAGCACAACACGGGATAGAAACCTAATCCTAAAAGGAGAAAACCCATCACTGAACAATCATAGGAATAGAAGAAATGGGTTCAGACCAAGTGACAGAACTCTCTATGAGTTGGGCTACATAAAAGATCCTTTTCTACTAAAATGGATGTAGGCTTAACTAAAGCCCAATGCAGGTTGAACTCTATGGAATCTAAGCCTCACTACCCTTACCCTCTTAGAGGGTTACAAGGAATTTTTGGCCGGCCCCATATAGATTCAGCTTAGGGGTTTATGAGAGATTGATTGATGGACCTAAGCTAAACAACTAAGATTGAACCTAAACCAAAACCTATAGCTATAGACATTAAGATTAGGAGAGCAGAGGTTTAATTCAAGACCAGGAAAGCAAGTTATATCGAAGCCCAATGCCAAGCAAAGCCCTAGACTACAAGTGAAGAAATTGGGTTCAACTAAGCCCTTAACCCAAGATGAGGTGGAGCCTTAACCCGACACAAGAGGGCCCTGTAGGATAGTGGGCTTAGTCAGCCCAACATAGGTTGTTAACCAAAAAGGAGAAGTTCCCGTGAAAACAGAAAAAGACCTCCCCCTTAACCCCCCTTACTTGGCAGATTCACATTCGTAGGAAAGGTCTGTTCTTTTGTCTCTTTCCCTCAAGCGAAGGAACCTATTAATAAGATAATAATATCTCTCTGCTTCCTAGATAGATAAATAAGAAAAGGCTTAGCATATCCTATATAGATAGAAATCAGAAGCATGTGCTCAATCAGTATTCTCTCCTGCCAAAAGTCCAATCCATCTACGAACACCGTTCTGTCTTTCAAGACTTCCGATCCTCCTTCCCTTCTCGGTTAGCTCCTCTGGTATCCATACTTCTTTTTCTCGAAGAGGGCGAGTCTTCGTCATCTTGAGGTTCGTGCGGTTGGTGAGAGGACCCAGGCAACATAGAATGACCCAAATCGGGGGTTTCCCCGGCAATCCCACGCACAGCAAAAGCCATTTCTAATGCCTGATGAGTCGACCAATTCCTCTACCCTATTAGTTATGTGCTTCCCCTTCTCTTTCTCTCACTATTCCCACCTAGGTCCCCGGCTTTGGTTGCTTGGCCGGGATAGAACCAGCGCTTAGTAAGCGGCGGTCTAACGACCCCCTTGTATAGGTTGGAGCTACCTTATTATTAGAGAAAGGAGAAAGTTTTTCAGCTTGCTGACTAGGGTTGGCAGCTAAATTCAGTCTTCGAGACCCCATAACATAAGAAAGTCGTGGAGTGCATAAGCCCCTTTAGAGTAGGAATAGCTGATTCTAGATCAATATCAATAAAAAGCAGGTTCTAGGGCAAGTGAATTTGAAAGCAGTCTCTTTTAAAGAGAGTTAGAAAAGCCAATCCAGTTGTTTCCTTGCAGCCAGTGGATGAGAGTGCCCTTACATATAGTTCCAGGCCAGTTCCTGTTTAAGTTGGAGTTTCCTATGGAAAAGGCAAAATTTCCTATGCTTAAAGAGTTTCCATAACCAGGCCTAAGCGTGAACCTATCCAATTTCAGTGCCATATGAGTCAAGAGCTAGAGCAATAAAGTAGGGATTTTAGGAAAGCGGATTATCTTCTCGGGGAAGCGGTGCTCTTTCGCATAAGCCCTTTGTTAAGTAAGGTGATGGTGCTCTTTATCTGCTGCTTTCCCTCCTGGCAAGTGACAACAAGAAAAGAAGTGAAGTAAGCTCCCCCCGATACAAGCGAGCTAAGGGGCTTGAAGTTATCCCTCAACCAGAGAGACACTTCACAGAGTGTGATACTAATGGTTAGGGGGATGGTAGTAACCCAACTGCAAGCACATGAACTCGCTATACCAATAGTTCTCTGCCCGCAACCCCAGCTCCTACTTCGAATGATAGAACGATTCGAAAGGGGCATACGTACGGCTTTGACTAAACGACTAACTAAGGCTAAGGGAATAACTGAATCGGAAGCAGACGTAATCGAAAGAAAGCTTGGGCCGAATGGAAGGGGCTTGCAACGATGGAAGGCTTACGGGATAGGGGCATACTCATATAAATAATTTCCTAACAAAAGCAATTGGGGTGATAGACCCGCGAAGCAAAAGCTTTTTTCCTAGCATTGAACCTTACTTCAAAGACTGGAAAGCTTACAACACAGGTAATAGAGCGAAGCCTTAGGCTGATAAACTGATTGAAGGCAGACCAAGAGCATTACCTACGAGGATTTATTAGTCAGGCTCAAAGACTGATTCGGTCTTTTCCTCAAAGGCGGATACGATTGAATTTGCTTTGGACTACGAGAGAGCTAGACAGCGGGGATGAAAGGTTTGCGAGGAAGAATCAATGGCCAATGGTTCTACAACTGCAACAGCACTTACTGAAAAGACTATTCTACGACCAGCCGCCTACAACATTACACTTCCGGCATGGCATTAAGCAAGTTCCTTCTTCTGCGAATATGAGATAGACCGACAGCCGGTACGGGACTAAGGGACTGTGGGAATAGCTTTTGACCGGATTCAAAGATATAGGCCAATCAAAAGGAAGATGGTGAAAGACCACCACAAAGAGACCCTCGCTCACGCCTTAGTCTTATTCGAAAACAAAAGCGGATGGACCTTCCTCAAGAAAAAAGCCAATCTGATTTCGGGGGGCATGTAGGCGGAGAAAGGCTGGGAAACTATAAGGTCTCGTAGGAAAAAGACAAAACGTAGGTAGGCTGCCACCTTATTTTACTAGACCTTGTGAAGGTAACTAGCCAATTCCCCAAGGTCTAGTAAACTAAGGTGGTAGTGCAGACAAGGTTAATTCACTCTGGGATTGGTAGTCCCGTCTGCTCTGACGTCGGAATAATCATTATAATACGATGATAGCACCTGATTAGCAAGAAATTCCCTGCTCTCCTCTTAGCAATGATCTGTCTAGGGCTACTTTCAAAACAGCGGATTCTGTAATAAGACCCTATTCATGGGCATTCTCCGACTTAGAATCGAATTCATACCCGGCAATCTACGATCTACCCAGCGCCTTAGTTTATGTTGAATAGGCATACCCGACTTCCAGCTAATTGTCAAATAAAGCTATCCGTGCTTAAATTCCTAGCTTGAAAGCATTCTTTGAAGCAAAAATTCCGGTAAATCAAGCCTGCGTAGAATACTTGACTTTTCCATGTGCAAGACCACAAAAAGTATTACCCCCTAAAGCTCAGCTCTGCGAAGGCCTTTCGGAGATTGACCTTTCTTTCTCTTCTTCCCGGTCTGATCGGTCGAGCTCTCGTAATCGATCGCTCATATGTCCATTTCGTTCTGGCTAGCGAAGTCGGGATATTCTACGTTTAATGATAAATAGTAAAGTTATGAACTCAAGCTAGCAAAAAACAAGACTGAGGTCGATAGGGGCATTACTGGTAATTGCTAAGGTGCTTTCTTCAGTCTTAACCATTGGCTAGCGCTCATCTCCAGCTCTGTTTCCAACCTTTCATTGAATATATCATTCCCGTATGCAATACCTCTTATTTAATCTTGCTATACGTCCAAGCGGAAGCAGAACTGAAACTGGATATAACTGAAGGAAAGGCTATATAGGTACGATAGGAGGGTACGGTTAAGCAGGTAAGCGAAGGCTCTCTCTCTCGCTCTGTGGTCTTGTGTAAAGCCCTTCCGCCTATCTATTCTTTTTTTTCTCTTTATTCAAAGTAAGCAGATCGAAAGCACGAAAAGGAATGTCTTAGCGTGCCCTTACTCTAATTCGAAATCCGTCTCTTTCTTTCTATTCTAATTCCTCTCCCTTCATTCCTCGATCCGCTTGTAAATTCTTGGTGTAATACTCACTCGTAAATGATTGGTGTCAGAATTTCTCACTAATCAGGTGTGATCAGTCTCATCCGTGTAAGAATTAGGAATTCCTCTTCCAACTCGTCCCAGAATGGGCGTTATGGCAAAGAACAAGAAGAAAACTAAAGGAGAAATTTGTCCAATAGTAACAAAGGGTGCCTCCACAGGTTGACATCCGATCCAACCTAGTAGTAAGCAATCCGCCAAAAGCAACCAAAATATTCCTTGGTGAATCGGGCGAAAACTTGAACTACGTACATACATACTTTTAAAAAAGGGTAAAGCCAACAGACATATAAAAACTGGTGCTATTGCGGCTACACCTCCCGATTTGTCAGGTATACTACGAAGAATGGCATGGATCGGTAGGAAATACCATTCTGGCACAATATGAGGCGGGGTGGACATCGGATTAGCAGGTATATAATTGTCGGGATGCCCCAAAACATTAGGAGCATAAAAAATCCAAATGGAAAAAAAGATAGCAAAAGCTACCCAACCTACTAGATCCTTTACATAAAAATAAGGGTAAGAAGCTATTTTATCCATCTCTGAATGCACACCCAATGGATTATTGGATCCATATTGATGCAATGCGGCCAGATGAAGAAGACTGGCGCCTACTAAAATAAAGGGGAGTAAATGATGAAGACTAAAAAAACGATTTAAGGTGGCATTGTCCACGGAGAACCCACCCCAAAGCCAAGTCACTATGGTATCTCCTACTACAGGTATGGCGCTAGCTAAGCTTGTAATTACTGTAGCTCCCCAAAAGCTCATCTGACCCCAAGGTAGTACATATCCTATAAAAGCTGTCACAATCATTAATAGGAAGATTACAACTCCGAGACACCGAACAAATTCCCTAGGACTGCTATAACTGGCATGATATAGACCACGAAAAATATGAAGGTGAACCACAATGAAAAACATACTTGCCCCATTAGCATGCATATAACGGAGCAACCAGCCCCCTTCAACATCTCTCATAATGTGTTCTACGCTGTTGAAAGCTAGATCCACATGAGGTGTGTAATGCATAGCTAAAAAAACGCCAGTCACTATCTGAATGACTAAACAAATACCAGCTAACGAACCGAACCCCCACCAATAACTAAGATTGCTCGGGGTTGGATAATCTATCAAATGCTGATTAAGTGTGGAGGATATAGGTTGTTTAAGAAGAGAGAGTCGTTGGTTCCTTATAGTCATTTATTTTTAGCTTTCTCTTTTCTATCGTGACAACTCTTGTTCCCCCACCTTTTAGCCTTCTGGGGCCCTACTATGTATTAAAATGTGAGTACCCTTTCTTCCACCTCCGAAGGATGGAGGGGGTATACAGCGAAAAAAGCGTCGAAGGGGTCGGATCACCCTGGGTTACTGAAGAGTCGTCCGACTTCTCGGTGACCGAATAAGAGAGGTTTTTACCGCTGACGTCTAAGCTCTCAAGGACTCGGATTAGTCAACAGGAATGAAATCTAAGAAAGCTTAGGAATGAATCTAATGGAAATTTAGGTCTCTGTCCGCTTGGAATATTATTCTTTCCTCCTCGGTGAAAGAGGGCAAAAAAGGTGTGTGGGAGAAAGAATTCTAAAAGGAGAGAAGATTTCGTCCACCAAGCGGGACAGAGTGCGACCCCTAAGCAATTGGGGGTCCATCTCATCTGAAAACTTTTCCTCTTCCATTAGCATAGCTAAATTTGAATAGGATGAATCAGCCTCAGGAAAAGTAAGCCCCCTTTCCTTGATTGAATTTGGCTTCGCTGCGCCCTGAATCAATCAAAAAGCTTATTGATTTGATTCATCCCATTTCATTTATTTGGGCGAGAGGGAGGCTGTGAGTCACCTGGGCTACGGGTTTTTCCGTTGGTTGATTCTCGAAATCACCTCTTGAAAAAAAAAAGGCCCCCTCTTTCTCAAGTCCAGACCCACAAATGAATAGGAAGCGAGGCGAGGGTCCTTCATTAAAGGGGGGAAAAGAGGGGTGGGGCTTTGTTCTGGGGGGGCCGCCTTGCGCAGCTTTAGAAAGGAGAGAATTTCAGAAAGTCATTCTCTCCAACCTTTTCTATCTATCTTTAGAAGTAGGGCGAGAGAAAGTCAATATGATATTTGCGTTGGTTTTTCCAACGAAACTAAGCACTTTTCTTCTTTCTCATTCGGAAGGCTCAGTCCCACACCCTGACTTCAATGATGGGAACAACCTCCGCACTCCGGCGCTCCACTGAACAACAGTTCTCCGCCTTACTATATTTATAATAGTGGTCGATCCTTCGGGAGTTACATTCGTAACAACATGTAATGTTATGTTCACGCGGTGATATTCTATCTTTCCAAGAGTACTACCCTGTACGTAGTCTATGTCTGGGGAGCATACTTGACAGGAGATAGACACAGGCGGTAGAGGGGTCCCCCACTTCGATTCCCGCCCCGTTAGCATCTACGATCCTAGATAAGGGATTAGTCCGTTAGGTCTTTTCGGTCCTCCGCCGGCTGGTAATGGACCTACTTACCTTGCTTGTAGACCTGCTGCGGAGCTAACCCTTGTTCTATTGGTTTGGTGGTTGCTACCAAGACGATTTCTTTATGCCCATCAAAGGACCTCGAGATGCTAATCCACGAAAAAGGATACGAGAAATTTGGAAGAACTCATATACGGAACGAGGGCGACCCGTGTAAATACATCGGTTTCTTACTCGTGCAAAGGAACTCTTTCTTGGCAACTTAACTTGGACAACTTATAACGATGTTTGTCCCGCATATCACTAGGAAGATCGGGATCTTTACAAAGGGCTTTATAAAGCTTTCGTCTCAATTCATATTTAGCCTAGCCGCGAGCAATCTACGTTTGTGATCTCGTATATTTCGCTTCTCCGACATCTTACTGACTTTCCCCCTCATCTTTTTGCAAAAAGCCGCTCCACGGTGGTAAAGTCTCATCTTGTGTGTTGGCCGAAGTTACAATAGTCACATTGAACCCTCGAATATGTTCGAAGATCTCGAAATGATCTTCCAGTTCGGGGGAGAATTCGCAAAATTCTGTTTCCATCGAGAATTGAATTGACCTTTCCCTTATTTCGACCGGAGAATCTAACAGAGACATTACTGTGGATATTCTGACCAAAAAATTAGACATTCCATGCCCTCGGAGAGTGCTTTGTCGTGCTAGGTCACTGACATATCCTTTTTTGTCTTTATTTGACCCCAAGAATGGATTGGATCGAAACGACTTTCCTGTTGAAGCCCTTTGTGTCTGTATTAATTTCTGACCGCACGGAATCTCCATAGCCAATTTTCCATTTTTGATAGAAGGTGCTGTCTTTGGTACTACTATTATTTTACACGATCCAGGAACTTCCATAACGTTGGCGTGATTCGGTTTGAGCAACGGATCCTGACGTGATACATCCTCGTAATGAAAATAGAGTGGAAACATGAGTTGATCCATAATGAGTATTAGATTGAAGTTCTCTTAAAGTAAAGAAGACCGCCAGCTCCTATCCCGACAAAGCGCCCGGTCCTCTTCTCTTGTGTCGAAGTGTAGTGTGGTGAGGCCTCACAGAAAGAGTGGGAAATTGGGATAAAAAAGGATTTCGAATCTCAAAAAAATCTCTTTATTTTTTTCCCCAACGACAAAGGAACTTACGGGCGGGGCATTTTCGGGGACTAGCCCGCTTCCCATTACTCAATAGGGCAATTCCTCGCACATAATTAAGGGAGCCATTGAAAGGTGACTAAAACACCAGAAACGGGGACTACCCGAGCTAATGATAGAGGCAAGAACACTTTCCGGCCAAGTCCCATTAATTGATCATAACGATATCGTGGAAATGCTGCACGGACCCATATATATAGGAACAGAAAAAGAATCACCTTGATACTAAACCAGATCGAGCCCGGGATCTTCTTGGAAATGGGAAGATCTAGGATAGGCGGCCAACCTCCTGGAGAGAGCGATGTGCATAGACCAGGTGAGTAGGGATGCAGCTCCGTGGACCGCTCGTCGGGCCTGATAGGTGGTGGTATCACACCCTTCTCAAAGAAACCGTACGTGACACTCTCGCGTCATACGGCTCCGTCCCGGAATCAGGACCTTCCCTTTTCTTTGACCAACGGTCCTCAAACCAACCTGTCCCCCCCGCTTCCATAAGGCACGACATATCTCGTTGAATCAAAGATTTAGGCTGTAGTTATGTCGTGCCTTATGAATCCTATGATAATAGACTGTGTCCCTTATATTGGGGTGCGCCTTTAGAACCTTTCTCATGCTCTTCGCCATTATAAGCCCGGGCCTACTATCCGTGGTAAAGGCGGCACGCCGCCAGTCATGGCGATAGGCCAAAATGCGATCGTCTTGAAAGCCTTCTTCACGAAGACTTTCTTCGATTCGGACCTCGCAGTCATACTGCAACTCTAGAAGTTGATTTTTCGAATGCGTTGAGAGGGACGGAGCGTGAGCGGCAATGAATTCAGTTAATTCTAGCCTTCGCTGCTCTTCAGAGAGCAAGGGTTCTCTAAGAGCGCCCCCTAAGTCGAACGCTTCGAGCATCTCCTGAAACTTCTCATCGGGCTCTTTTAGAATGGGAAATTCCTCCGACAAGGAAGGAGAGCCCATCCGCTGACCCTGAGAGTCATCATTTGGAACTAGGGCCAGCCCCCCATTGTTAGAGGGGCCAGGAGGTGGTGTACTAGACCCCCCGGGCATTCCTCCGGATGGAGGGTTGTTGAACTGCTGGAAAGCCTGGCTTAGTTCATCCATGAAGAGATATCCTAGGTTTAAGGAGACCCTCCACAGAATGAGAACTAAGAGAAACTTTCCTAGAAAATATAGGAGGACTTGCCCTTGAGGCTTGATAAACCTCACAAAGGGTAGCGAAGAAAAGAAGGGGAAACTGATATCTCTCGAATCGTAAATCCAAATCCATAACCAAAGAGACTTGAATATCAAAATTTTGGTTGAGGCAATTCTTACTTGTTCATCGCCAACTAATCTAGCTCCTGAAATATAGAACATTCTTGATCCTTCCTTTTACTAGTCTTCTCGGCTGGAATCATAAATGGGCTGTCTCCTCTGCTGATGATCTTTTCTAAAAGAAGTAATGAAGGCATTATCTCTCTCTTTGTTGACCTTTAAGGAGCCTATTTTTTTGTATTAAAAAGCTCAGTAAACCTTTAATACGATATATCTTGCTCTTCTTTTGTTCGATCACAAAGAGTCAAACCAGCTTACCGAAAGAGAGAGACTCAATCCGTTACCATGACTGATAGGATGATCAAGCAAGGATGAAAAGCTACATGTTCAGCTTCTCCTGTTAGTTAGAGAAGAGGGGAAAGCACCCTATCTTGCTTGTTGGTTCTTCGTCTTTCGAACCTTAACCATGAAAGTCAGTTAATGTTGGCTTCCTGGTTTGATGATTGCTATCTTTCTTACAATCGGTATAGTTCCTAACAATTCAGGTTTCGTTAATCAATAGATAGTTGATGATTCTATTTAGCACACTATAATCTTTCTACTCATAGTTATTCTTTTCTACCTTCTCTTATGAAATTGATAGAATGAGATCCTGCATGAATGATCTTTTCTATTATACGATGATAGCGCCTCTGATAGAAGAAGGGGCTAGGAGCTAATCATTATACGGATTATTTCGCGATACTTTTAGAACAGATCTTCATTCCGAGAGATACTCGACGAGGAGACAAGGCCAATTGAAAGAGCCCTAGGAGTGGCGGGAAGTTGCGAGGTCGGATTCCGCGCACCGATAATCCATTCTACGCTCATGATTCGCAGTAATCTTTATGAACGATAGGACTAATTCTAATCTCTTTATAGACGATCAAATGGATGAGAAAAGTGGACTCCATGCAAATTCTTGTCAAATAAAAGTGAATGCTCAGGGCCTCGCTCTAAGTCTGATTGCAAAAGCAAGCTCGTAAGCACAAGCAACAAAACAACCTCCACGACCGGCTGAAGCAAAGGTAAAAGACACGAAAGGAGTTAGTGTATTGATGCCGATAATAAGATCTTTTATAGAAAAAGCTCTTGTCTCAATATACGCTGTTTTAGCATTCTCCGAGCAGGAGAACATGAAGCTTGTTTGCTCTTTTGAGTGAGTTCACGAAGGCTTTCTTGAATGTATGATTTACAATTGAAAGAAAGTCCAGATCAGCGGCTGGCGCCTACTCACTTTCTAGGAAGACCAAAACGGAGGTCTCTCCCAAAGCTGAGGTATCCACAGTTCTATCGGCATTCCTCCACACGGGAAGAAGGAAGACAACTGAAGAGAATGAAAGGGCAGCGGAAGATGAATCGATAGGAGATTCTTCATCACCAGATGAATGGAGTGCTTCGGGGGCACTTCTTCCCAAGTCGGAAGACGATTGAGTCAGACCGGGCTCACTTTTCTAGTGAGTTCTAGACAAAGACTTCAGTGAAGGAACGGAGCTTTGTTTAAGCTATTACTCTGACTCTTTTTCGTACTATTGGCAGTGGAAGAAAGATCTTATAAGAAGTATCCGATTCAAAGTCTTCGTTGCATATGGTCAGGCTACGGGTCCGGTCTCGTGTGGTACCAATCTATAGGTCCAAAAGGGAAAGGGAGATCGAGAAGGTGAGTGTTAGCAAGAGTGGAAGTAGATCATAGCAGTGAGGCAGTGTACAAAGATCTAGTTAAGTATCCGGCGAGTAAATAAGATCAATAGCGTATGTTGCACCTGTTGACCGATTATCATTGGGATATTTTGAAAGGGTTTCATCCAAGGGTCCATCTCTTCTCGGGCTAGCTGGAGTTCTTGAGCCAGTCGTTACAGGAACATCAATTGCTCGCGTACTATTCTTACGAGATTGGTAGGAAGAAAGGAACCTTGACGAACTAACTTTGAGCCATAGGCTTGACGTGCTTTGTTTGAAAGACATAGAGATATTATTTGCACTAGAATACTTACGATAGACCGACCGGGAACACATTCACTACTGGGAATTTACATCGATCTTTATGCTTTCCAGCAGCTATACAATCCAAATCGATTACCAAAGACCGCTTTCGTTCTTGAACGTGACTGGCGTTTGATACCACTTGGTATTGTAAAGAGTTTTGTGGTCTAAGTTTGAGGTTCTATGGCTGTTTTAGCGTTCCTGGACGTCGTCAAATTACAGACAGTCAGATCCTTTGACGAGTCATCCGCCAGCCATAAGGATGAAAGTTTTGACCATTCAAAAGCATAGCTATAAAATTTATCTAGGAGGAAGGAAAGAGAAATCACTATATATATGTAGGTTACACGAGAATTGTATACCATACTTGTGTCGCCTCACAAACTCCCTTTCAGGATCAATACCAAGAGAACAAGAAGAGTAGGAATGATAGGTTAGTGCCCCAGTTCTTCCATTCCCAAATCCACTAATGAAGGTTCGGCTCGCCTGTCTTTGAGAAGGGCTCTTCCTAAGTAGGAAATGGATTATATAAAGCTGGCGGTTGCACCTTGTCTAGGAGGTGAGGCTTTCCTACCATGAGGGATAGCTGCGTTCCTTGAAAAGACCAAGTCAGCCATAGTGGACAGGAGAAGCTGCTCAGTTTGCTTTCCGAACTCTAACTAACAAAGCGAAACCGAGGACATATGGCCGAAGATCGTACTATTGAATAAAAAGCAAGGGTGTACGTATCCCAGGTGAGCCAAGAGGTGAAGAGTGGGAGTAGATCAGAACACCTACCTTTCCAACTAAGTCCAAGGCGAGGACCCTTTAATTGACGATGCGTTCCGTCGTCAGCAAGCGGTGGCCGACAAGGCCCCTTTCCCTAAATATCTTGGGAAGCGAAGAGGACAGGTTTGAAAGTCATTCGGTAATCTTCTCCTGAAGGTAGGCATTTACTCAAGGCACTGATATGATGACTCTCTCAATTACACTGACGGGAGTTGAACGTCTTATTCTTATGAGTGGCCTATGTGAATAGAAGCCAGGAGCAAGGATTCCTTCAAGTCAAATTGGATATTGCAAGCGCAAGTCGATGTTCCTGATATGAAAGTGAAAGCCGGCCCTAAGCAGGATCCAAGTTTAAGTCCAGTTCCAATCTGGATATAAAAGTCAAGTTCAATCGTCGCAATCAGACAAAAGGAGACCCGGTCCAAGGCATAAGACTACTACATGGACCCTATTTCAATGGTACAAGACCTTTTCCCGAACCTCGTGCGATTCAATCCATCTGCTTTAGATCATAAAAAAAGCGTATATAACTAGTTAATAGAATGAACCAGCACTAGTCATCCCATTCTTTTTTGGTTTAAACCCCCTCACCCTATTGTTGTTTGTTACAGGTGTCCTTGAGTGGAATTCAGGGAATCTGAAAGTAGGGACAGTAAATTTCTACTAGAAGGAAGGCTGGCGTCCAGAGGCACTACTAGGAATAGGGACAAGGAATGACTCCACTTTAGAAGATTCTAACCGCACACAAGCCAGCGGGTTTCATGTCTTGGAAAGACAGAATTGGCTCGTGCACACACATGGAACTTCTTACCGCCAGGGAGGGTTCTGGATCTAATAAGCAGAAATGGCTGGTCTCCTTTCAAAGGAGGGTTGCCTAAGAAATCCTTTTCCCCTAAGTTTATGCTAATAGATTGAGTAGTCATAGGGGCTTCTTTAGACTAAAATACATAAGAGCAATAAGCCAGTCACAGGCAAACAACCTCTTGAGTCTCTAACTTCCGCCCAACTACTGGTCGGCCACTGCTGCCTACGATCCAGTGTGCAGGTGAAACTTTTGTTGATTGATTCCAAAGAGGAAAGGTAGGAGCACGCCTTTCTTTTACTCAACTATCGGGAGTTACTCCATGTATGGAAATTTCTCCCCCCTTCAGTAAGCACTATGCTTCTAAAAAGAAAGAGGAAAGCACTACTTCTTTCTTAGGGACTTCCTAACCCAGGGACAATCCGGAAGAAAATGGGAGGCCGATCGATGGAAACTGTTAGTAAGTACTCTACGAAGCTCTAACTAGTCTTGCCTATCTTGTTTGAACCCTAGATCGGTTTCAGTCTAGCTACTTGACGAAAAGAAGGATGACGCCCCTTCTATGGAAGCTGGAAGGGGAGACAGAGGCTGTTGTCTGGACAACCTCGCTCCTTCTTTCGAGAGAAGCACTACCGTAATGCCTTGAAGGGCCGTTAAAGCGAACCATTCCTCTCTTTCGTATACGAGCTGTGAGTAGCTGTCTCGTCCGCTCGTGGCTCCACGACTAAGTGAGAAGGAGCAAGTGGAAGGTTCATTGTACTTTTCTCTTCCTCATCCGGTGGAGCGGTTCCTTTAGTTTTTGTATGCAAACTCTGTGGTAGGACCGTGTCACAAAGTCTTGGATGTTCACCACCTACTAAGCTTCTCAAAAGGTTTCCAAGTGAACGTACTCTTCCTCGCTTTGGAGAATCTTTAATAAAGCAATACTGATCCCAGAAAAAAGCTCCTTCACCATAGGCATCTTTCTCTTTGATTTCGCCACCGAGGATGCTATCTCGCGATCTGCACATCGAATAGTATTCTGTGCTTTGTCGCAATAGACATGGATTGATCAAAGTTTTCCTTATGAATAGGGTAGACAAATAGGAATTTCCCGAGGGAGACATGGACATGAACCCCCTCAATCAATAGGTAGGGAGAAGTAAGGAGACTGAGAAGGAAAGAGAAGGTCAGGCATGCATCTGGGTAGATAAATTCCATGGATATGATTTCCGTAGTTTCTAATTCATGAGATATGGGTCCATCGACCTTCACCCTAGTATAGTGCTTTTGGGGGAACCTTGAAGACTAATAACTAAGTAAATCTCCACTAAAATCTTTACCTAAACCTAAAGGAAGCTCAAACTCCTATTTGAATTTCATCTTTAGCACCCTCGGTGTGTTCTTTTCTTCACCATTTAGGTAGACTTTTAAAGGAGTTCTTTTTTTCTAGGAGTTTGCGGATTGATTGCCTGAATCTTCGATGAATAAGACTCTTTCCAAAGAAGGATTAGTCTCATTTAATGACAAATCCATATTTCCTTATAGGAATAGTTCTGCTTGTTTAACTTCCTCAGTTGAGTGAAAAAGAAGAAGATTGGCTGCTTCCAGCCATTCTAATGAAGTTCTATCATTCATTCCCAAGGCTAGACCCTGGTTTTTAATCTACGTCCAATTCCTGTCTCAGGAGTAAAAAAAGCCCCTTAGCGCCCCGGTATATCGAACTTCTTTTGGTTCGTACTCTTTGACTTATTCAAAAAAAGGCTTTTTGTTCACTTGCGCGGGACGGCACTTATTTATTATGTGATGCAACTATAATGCTTGAGAGGTATAGTGATCGGTCTCAAAAGCAAGATGGGAATAGTCAACAAGAGAGCTCGAATAAGAACGAATGCTTCTTAAACAAGTAACTCTTCTTAGTTTGGGGTAGGAGTGAAATGAAGACTCTCCTCTCGGAGTTTCACTCTTTAAGAACTTCACCAGTAATGAGTGCGGGGAGGAGCAGAGAAGCCCTTGAGAGATGAGCATCTTTCTTGGAGTGAAGCTAGTAGAGGAGTTGATCCGCATCTGACTCCAACTCTAGTTGAAAAGGGGTTTTAATCTTGGAGTTGAGAACTACTCGGCAAAGACGGAGAGTTTCGAATCTTATATTATAATATGGCTCTTGAGGTGGTAACCTCAGTCTTCTTTCACTAGGAAAGGAAATAAAAACTCATGAGCAGGAGTCAACCTTCTCCCAATCTTTATTCAGTTGAGGTTGTGATCCCAACCTTCGAAGATCCTTCTGATGATGCTCTAGTCTCGGAGTTCAAATCAAAGAAAGAAATCTCTTGTTTTTTTATTTCAACTCCGCTTGGTGATCGCTCATGGCTAAGATAGCTAGGTCCAGAGCTAGCTAGTGCTCAAAAGCAACTTAAGAGATTGAATGTGGGTCATAGGCTGTAGTCGCAAAGAGATAGAGATTCGCATTCAGGAAGGGAACCCTAGCAGCTGAGAAAGGGGTGGAGCCGTAGAATAACCGGGATAAGGGCCAACACTTAAGTGTTGCAGTGGAATGCCGGTTTTCTTAACTTTTATTTTAGTTGATGAGGTGATCTGATCTCGCCTTTAGGCAGGTCGAAGAGAGGGTTGTTATCACAGTCCTACCGCCGAATACAACAATTAGACTGCTCTGTTAGGAAGTGCTTTCTCCCAGACATTCCCCGGTCTAAGTTCGCTAGACCAAGCAGTAAAGAAGACGTATGTAGCGGTAGGCAGTTATAGACGTGTGGGGGCCTTTTCCTATCTTCCTCGCCCACCGTTCTTGGTTACGAAACCGCGCTCCCGGGTCGGGCCTTTCGCCTGGCCACCACCCACAGGGGACAAGGCCTTCTTCTCCACCGGTTCTTCTTCGGATTCGGATGTAGATGTGTCTGCTGAAAGCCTAGGTTTACTATTCTATATACCCCAGAGTCAGAGTAACGGAACATAATTTAATCTGGAATGGGTTATTGAGGTAAAGGACTTCAACCTCGCAGGGTATGATGAAAAGCTCTCACCTGGATTGTGTTTTCCAGGTCGATTGAATCAAGATTTCCCTCTTTGTTTGAAGCAAAGGTAAAAGACACGAAAGGAGACCACTTTCCTAACATGTTGTTACTGGGCAAGCTCCACTCGTCCGCTGAAGAGGCCTACTCTAAAGCAAACTAACTTCAGGATTGCTACGGCCTGCTGCGGCTGGATTGAAGAGCACACAGCTAGTCGACTGTAAGGAATTGAGTGAGCCGAGCATAGCGAGGAGGAGATAGATTGAAACATTTTAAGAGTCTGGCAGGGTTAAGAACCATCAATTGCACTTGCTGCGAGTCAGCCCTATTTGATAAATCAAAAGGAAAGACTTCAAAAATCTCCAACGGCCACACTAGATACTGGTTTTCATAGACAGAGCTATTCCTAGCCCAATACCAAATATGAATCATATTTGATGAACCATGAAGTTCTTTCTTTCTACTCAGTACCATCTTGCCTACCTCTAGATTCTAGAAGTAGTGAGACCGTAACACATTCCCTCGTAGATTAGATTTCTTGAGGATACTTTCTCATGTCACATATACCGTTTGCATGTAATGACTGATACAATTGAAATAAGAGTTCGGAACCAGAAGAAGGAAAGTTCTATCGATTCACAAAAATGATTTGGATAAAAAAGGAAAAAAGAGATATCGAAGTAGTTCTGACGATTCCATAATATTCTTACTGAAATGCGAAGTTCTTAGTTACTTAGACTGGATGAATCCTATCGATGGAATAATTTAGTCATAATTTCTTGGTACAAGGATCCGTCCAGCCTACCTGTAGAGTTATCCTTGCCCGATCGGTTAATCCTCTTTCTTGCCTATTCCCTACTCCCATATCCCTTAACAGCGAACCTACTCCTTTGAACGCGAAGCCAGCTAGTCGTCTACTTTCATCGCTCCTGGCCCCAAGCTATTTTCCTACTCTTGACCTTACCGACTGACCTTACTTTCCCTCCCCTTTCTCTTCCTTCTCTGTCGGAGTGCCCAGAACCCACTCAATCTCCAACTAGCTCATTTCTCGATGAGAGGACAGGTAGGATCTTGCATCCGATTTAAAGCAACTGCTTGGCCGTCTTCCCTATATATACGTCTGTCTGCCCCTGCCTTGAGTTCCCTTTCTTCTCCGCGCTTGCCTTAGCCTTATCTTATTACCGCGCTCAGGTAATGCCTACCTCTTTTCACCTACTTCGACTGAGCTAGGAATTGATGCCACCGGAGATCCGACATTACTATAGACTGAACCGTAGCCCTTTCTTGTCCGGCTTTTGAAAAGGCATATGAAAGAGAGGGCGAGCGGAAAGGTTTTACACAACTCCTGGCTAAGCGGCCGATCGCTTGAAAGAAAGAAATAGTCTAGGGCTCATGCTTACCTACCTTTCTGAAGGTTTTCCTACTCATACTTCACCTACTCTGGCTCTCTTACCTAAGCAAAATCTGTTGACTGAGAGGTGTGCGTGCCTGTCTTTCCTTCGCGAGCAGGGTAAAAGAGATTCGGATAGGAGCGATTAGTAGAAGGCGAATGAATAAGGTCCCTTCGATTGAAGTCATATCCAGAAAAAATAATAGGGTAAGCCTCGTAAGCCATTGTAGAAGGAGTTTCAAGTAATCCAGTTGGCGCGAAAGTTGCAGTTGTTGTCTTGGATAGCCAGTTCTAGGACAAGCCAATAAGCTCTTAAGCTCTAATTTAAAGTTCGTTTATCTCCAGCCAGCCAGACTATATCGCCATTCAATTCTCGTTCTTTCATCCCTGCTCGCTATTGGTTTTAAAGCCCTTCCAATAACACCATCAGGTTACAGTTATTTCCTTCCTAAAGCCGGGGTGCTCGAATAGAGAAGGAAGTGGCTCTGCCAACGTCTTCGAATAGAAAGAAACTGCGTTTCCACACACACTAGATAGGTCAAAAAAGGTGCCATGAGCCTAGATGTCAACACGGCCTAAGTCTGACGCTCGTACAGTATATCTTGCGTCTCCACCATACATAAATAAGGCCGCTTCGGCTTCATAGGCGAGTTAGTTCATTATTATCTATCTATGTAATTCTTTAGGTACGACTGCCCACCTTGCAAACAAAAGGCAGGGGTGGCTCATTTACGGGTGATTCTAGGTAAGAGACTTTACGAAGCAGCAAGAAAACGTATGCAGCAAGAAAACGTATGCGCTCCACTAAGGCGCAACGGCTTTCGCGCTAGTGCGCTCTTGCTTCTTGCGCAACGGCTTTCGCGCTAGCGCACTCACCCCTTGCTTGGTTAGTAAAGGCGAGTGGCTTTCAGCTCCTTTCTTTCTACTAGTTCTTACATAAGCAATTTGCAGGAAGTAAACGAATTCCTTCCGAAATCCACTCCTGAAGTCACGTCTTTCAGTACTGGGACTGAAGTAAAGTACTTTCGAGTTGCTCTTTGCCCAAAGCCCTCCTTCCGACTTAGTTAGAAATACCAACTCTAAATAGCTTTAGCATTTCTTGAGTGGAAAAGGTATTTATAGATTCTAGAGCTCAGGGGAAGGTTTGGAACCCTAGTAGCAGAATGGAATCAGTTTACCGGGCTGACTTCCATGCCAACACGAGTAGTTTAACTCATCACTACCTCGTAAGGGCGTTGAGAATTGTTTTTGCTTTTTTTGCTAAAAACTTTTTCAAAAGTCTTCAAAGAGCCTTTGCATAGTTTACGAATTCTGCTTAGTAGGGACCTAAACACAGGAATTTCTTTTCTCAGAGTCAGACCACGCCTTATGACGAAAGGGGGAGAAAGGACGGATCACCTGTCGATCTGTGATCAAAGAAAACTATACCTGAAGAATGGGATACAGATTGACAAGCACAAAAGGGTAGGCTTGGCTATTAATCTACGCTCATTGATGAGACGGCGACATAGAGAAGAAAGTATACCCTTTGTCACCCCCCTTGTCACAACAAAGTAAAGAAGAGATAGACAGAATCCGTCTTTGGTGGGATTTAGGATGGAATCGAATAGCGAATGCACTTGCGGTTAAGACAGGTCCTGCATCTCCTACCTAATGCAATTGACCGACCCGCCATTTCTTTCCTTCAATAATGCCTTCGCTTCACTTCAAGACGCTATTTACCAAGGAAAGACTACCCTTTTTTTGAATGGAAGAAGCCGAAGGGGTGAACGAGCGCTGCGGTAACGAGCCGTAAGAAAGATGAGCAGAGCATTCCTTCCGCCGGCCTTTATAGGAGTAGGGGAGCGTGGTGAGATAGATAGACGTCCAATCCTGCAGCAGCTAGTTGCTCGGCCTTAGTCTTGGGCTGATCTCAGACTTCAATCAACCCCTTCGTACTTCGATCCAATCAATCGATCGATCAAGAGGCTAATCTCTTTTGTTTGGGCCGGTAGCTAAAAGAAAGTCCTCGCTTTCTCTTGAACAAGGGAAGGGCAGCATAGCATTAGCTTCAATTGAACAAGCTCAACCTTGAAAAAAAAAAGGTGGTAGGCCGACGTTGAACGCTTCAACTTGGCCACTGAAGAAGGCGAAGGCTGGGCGAGAGACTAGGCCAACTTACTGCTTACTGCCATGGTTTAAGCTTTAGGCTCCATAGACGGAACTCTGTTTAGGTATTAGGGAGGGGAGGACACCACTCAGCACCGCTCCGTGGGGTGGGGTTCAATGCCTAACAAAAAGGGCCAAAAGCAAAAAAGGGATGTATGGCTGAGGGGAGGAGAGAAAGAACGCATGCATGGAGATTCTGTCTGTCGGAGGTTCGAGAATCTATGAAAGGACATCTAAGGCTAAGGTTACGAAGTAAAGGAAGTCCATTACTGAGAGAAGTGGTGATCTCGTCTTGCTTGCTGGGAGAGAGGAAGCTTCCGGACCATCTTTTCCAGCCAGATAGCGAGCGATCACTCAGCAATGAACACTAACTGAAAGCGGCCGGGAATGAGTACCTATCCCTTACGGGAATCGAACCCGTGTCTTCGACATGAAAAGACGATGTCCTAACCACTGGACGAAAGGGACCAAAAAGCCATTCTTCATATACCTCAGCTCCGAGAATAGAAGTGGTTCGTTTTCTTTCTATACGCAATTCAAGATTTCGTTTGTGTTCATGTTGGCGATTTCTGATGTGAATTCGGCGGGTCGTCCCCCCTTCCTACGGGTTCCCCCCTCTGAATAAGTAAGGCCCAGTGACACACCAACCACGCCCCTTCTCTTTCTCCGATCATAAAGCCCCCTGATCCCTTTATTTGTCTTTCATCCCCCCTGAATAAGTAAGACCCCGCTCTTTCGAATTCAAAAAAAAGAGGGGAACCCGTTTGAAGTGGCGAAGGCCTATGCTACAGTAAGCAAAAAAGTAGGTTGAGGTTACGAAGTCACTTAGTCGAACTAGAAAACTATAAAGAAAGGGAGGCTAAGGTTACGAAGTAAGGTCAGCTGGTTAAGGAAAGCTCAGGTTATGAAATCGCTTAGCCGTTAATTAATTTCCAAATGAAAGCAAAATGAAAGTAGTAGTGAGGCGTCGGTACGGAGTTGCGTCAGCTGTGGATATAGACTAGGCTAAGGGACGGACTTCATCTCTTCTATTTTCTTCACTTACACCTTACACTTCAGCTGAGTCTAACGAGGCTCAGGTGCGGAGCCTTCCACTGTGGACCGAGACTACGCAAAGGTAGAACACCATGGAAACTTCGCTGACTTTATCATCAACCTTGATTTCGCTACGCTCAATAAGAACCCGGAATAGCGGAAATAGGTTCGTGTTCCGCTTCCAAAGTCAGTCGTCTGCAGTTCACACTTGGGCAAAGACGACTCTCCAGTGGTTCCATTCCTTCTTACTGTACTTCTGGGTCAACCCAACCCGAATGGGAAGAAGAGGGTCAGCCAAACTGCGGTCCACTTTGTACGTTTGCTGAGCAGACCACTCAGGCATTTTAGAAAAGGGAAGGGAACTTCTCACCCCGAGGGAGGCGGGAAGCTACCGCTTCTAGAATGGAAGCTTCTCCTTTCCTTTTTTAGAGCGTATCGCTAGAAAGAAAAAAAAGGTTTATGGATGAAGTAATCGGAATGACAAGTGGTTACGGTTGCGGAAAGCGGAGAAAGTCGGGAACCGTCGGTTACCTTTTGAATCAAAGTAGCGACAAGCCGAGTATTACGACTACAGGGGGAGAAGCAAAGCTTCGTAGACAGCTTCGCTTCCTCCTCGCTTCTTTCCTGGCGACTAGCTTCTCAAGTGGGCGGCTTGGTAAGCAAGCTATCTTCAGCATCGGTAAAATCCCTATCAATAATAGGCCGGAATGGTGGGGAAGGAGGCCCTCCCTACTTCAATGGAAAGGGGGGAATCGCCGTTTCACAGCCGCTCCTCTCCAAATAATCAAGCAAGTGGCTTTTCGCTCCAGCAAGAAAACGTATGCGCAGCAAGAAAACGGCTGCGCGTTAGCGCAACGGCTTTCGCGCTAGTGCGCTCACCCCTTGCTTCTTTAAAGTAAAGGCAACGGCTTTCGCGCTAGTGCGCTCACCCCTTGCTTCTTGCTTTAGGCTTTCGCGCTAGCGCACTCAATCGTTGCTTGGTGCGCAATGGCTTTCTTAGTTAGCGCTTACCCCTTGCTTGGTTAGTAAAGGCGAGTGGCCTAAAGCCCCCTCTCAACACTCTAATAGACTGGTGACTAAGAGACTGTCTGAAAGTGGAGTGAAGCCAGCACGCGGTACACAGCATACAGGAGGACGAAATCAATCCAAGTAGTGGGGAAGCCGGCCATGTAGACACAGAAAAGATAGCAAACTAGCTCATCAGTACAGCTAATTGATTCGTTAGGTGACATGAGTTACACAAGCTAATAGGAAATCGGCACGTACCTCGCTTTCTTTCTTCTTCTGGTTAAGTCAATAAAGCTAACTGCTGCGGGAGAGGCTACTTCTCCGACATGCACCGCTTGGACTCAAATAAACAGAGATTAAATCATCTCAAGGCGGTCTTTGAATGTGTCGGAAACCCTCGAAGTAAAGATCTGGGTATCGTAACACAGTCTATTTGAATCTTGGGGCAAGGGGGACATCTCCATAGTTGTGACCTTCCCGACAGCCAGCCCTATGAACTAGCTTACCAGCTCGACCTTTAACGACGGGACAACAAAGAAAGGACATTTAACCGAAGAGCTCTAGACCAATAGACCCAAGCAGAGCTACAGAGCTGGCTAAATACGGATCGGTACAAGTAGCCCTTTCTAGCTCCAATGCGGATAACGAAAAGAGAACAAGGACTAATAGACAGTAGACCAATAGGCCAAGTTACACGGCTAAAAGGAAAGCGCTCGGCTCGCTCCAAGCATTCCGCTCTATAGTTCTCTTGAATACTTCCACCTATCAGCCTGTGAACCTCCCCTCGTATTAAGAATAAGAAGTAGATCTCAATCCCATCTTCTTCTAAGTCGAGTGACTCCGCTCCGTTCCAGTGATGTTTAGCCGCGATGGATACGTAGCTCGGGGCCTTCTTGCAGGTCTTATCGTACCACTTGCTCTCAATCCCGTAATGCCCTTGTTATAGAAGCCTGGCACATTTCAAGTGCGAGCTAGCCGGCTTTCAAGCCTTTTTTTTTAGTACCCTAACGATAAGCTAAGACCAAACTAAACTGATGTGACCCACGCACGCCCCTGAGTCTTAGGCCCTTTCATTAGAAAGAAAGCCTGTAAGGGAAAGGTCAGCTGAACGAAGCCAGCTAAGGAATAAGAGCTGGGGAAGAGCAGGAGAGCAAGACCGTCTTCAAGAAAAAGCCCAGAGAGAAGCGGGTGGCATGGATGTCTTTAAAGGAGCTGCTTTTAAGCTCGAAGAAGTAAAGACTCCGCCGATCCGCCTCTGCCTCTGGTAGTACAACCTATGTTTTTTCAGAGGTATAAGCCAGTCAAAGAGAATATATGAGAAGGGGGAAGATCCCTAGCTATTAGATATTGGAAAAGAGATTGTTTGATGTCCACTCGGCAAGTCTTAATCCTATTTTTTCGTTTAAACAATTGTTTATCCTGACCCGCCTTTTGAGGATTGCCCAGATATTTAATAAAAGCTGGGACTCGCCCTGCTTATGATGAGATTACTCGACTGGACAGCGAGTTGAGGTCTTCCTAATGGGCCGGGAACAACCAACAAGCCCTAGGGGGTATGCAGTGTGACATTTCCAATAACAAGGTAAGCAAGAAAACCGCTAAGAAGATCGCCAAGAAGGCGCTCTAACGCCCACAAGTCGGAAGCTCACCCTTTCTTTCTGGGATTCGGTATATTCATCTATTAGAGTCCTCTTTCTTAGGTTCATACTAAAGGCTTGGTATCCGGTTCCGTTTCCCCTGTCGTCGTTGTAGTCAATAGCTCGGTCACAGGTTTGGCGTATCGAATTGTTACGATAAGAGTATGTGCCAGTCTCTGATGAGTGGTCCGAGAAGCTAGCATTTTCGAAGATGATTCGATTTCTAGTAGTAGACCAAATCGTCCAGATACAAGTAACAAAGGCCATAGAAAGGGAGGGGGTCAAAGCGCGTTCGTTGTTGCCTGTATAGCTTTGACGAGCAGAGATCTAGCAACGCATTCTAGACACAGATCATTGGTATTGGATCTATCGTTAGGTTGTGCCGAGTCAAATCTGCTCCCTTTTTTTTCCGTTGCAGAAAAGAGATCCCTCCCCCTCGCCAAGCCTGAAGAAAGGAGCAACTTAGATACCTCTTTGTTCACTATATTCCTGGTTTGCTAAAAGGGTCCTTGGGCCCAATCAATCTCTATACTCTTGATGCAATGGACTCCCCAAAGCCACTAAACCGCTCTCTTCCACCCGATTTGAACTGAACCTCGTTCTAGTGAGATTTTCTCCCTTTTTGAAACTGAAACTCAGTTGCCTATCTGATCCTTGGTCTAATTGGGCCTTTCTCTATAGCTCGAATCGAATAGCTGGGCTACCCCTTCCCTTGGCTTGGTTGGTTATATAAGAGAATCCCGGGAGAAAGCAAGTTAGACCTTACTTAGGGCGAAAGATTTATTGGATGGTTCATTCCAGTCTGAAGTCAGTCAAGTCATGGAATTGGCAGAAGTTCCCCCTTAACCAACCCTAAGAGGGAATTCTTCTATTCATTAAGATGAAGCCATTCAGTCAGCTCTGAATCTGAACTCAATGATTGCAATTCAAGAAGGGCATGAAGCTTTGGCTCAGTACAGTAGCATTTGACTTTGGGAAAGAGAATCGATCGCTTACCTTGCTTTGGCATGCCAGAAGCATTTCGCTGTGGTTCTCATTGATTGAGTCGATCCCGAGACAAAGCAAAGGGAGTTCCGTGGGTTCAGTTTGCTTAGAGGCAGAAAGCCTAGAAGAGGCCTAGAAGTCATAAGGAATAGGCACTGTACCGGCACTCTAAGGTTTGGCTTTTTCTTTTATTGACTTTCCTTTCTTGAGTCAATGTCGCATTTCGCGTGCTTGGTTAGATCTCCTAACCTAATGTAATGAACGAGAAGGTGCAAAATTCAGTCTTAGCTAAGCATTCGAATTCTGGGTAAGAGAGGAAATCTTTCTTTCTAGGGAATCTGTGCTTACTAAGCCTTTGTTTGAATTGAAGGACCGGTCTTAAAGTGAAGTGCAAGACTAGCTGGACCCGGACTGACTAATCGCTAACATCCCGGGTTCTCTCGGGACCGGGAGAACTCTCAGTGTTGTACGGCATTCAGTAAGAAGTAAGCCAAGTTCTATTAGCTCTTCTAACTTGTCTTAGACTCGTCAGTCTGTGATGCATTGAGTTGAGAGTCAAAGGACAAAGGAGTAGAAAACCTTCACACTGAAAAAGATTCGAGTGAAAGCCAGCTGCATGAAGTCCATCAATAGTACTTTAGCTTTTTCAATCAATCTTCTTTCTTTTGATTTTATTCTCGGCTGGTTCTGAAGGCTGGTTGATATTACAATACGTCAGTTAGTTAAGATTCGATCCCCCTGGAAGACTAAATAAATTTCGCTTTCCTGAAAAAAGTAAACTTACGGAAGCATCTATCTCTATCACGCACTTCAATCCGCACATAAGACGATTCCTCTTTCTATACTCAATTACGTAAGAGTCCAGCTAGCTCGTCTCTGTCTGGCAGTTTAAGCCTTGGCCCACCAGCTTCTTTTCAATCCAGGAGCTGCATGATAAGAAAGCTCTCGATCTCGGCTAGCTTCAGTTAGTTAAATAGACCAGGAAAGTCGTACTGCAACTATGCCAAGCAAAATATTGATTCCAATGCTGCGGAGACGGGTCTTGCTGATCGAACTAATCTACTTTAGGGATTCACCTAGCAGCTTTTAATAGGAAAGCTCGTTCCACCACTTCGACAAATTCTTTCGCAGCAGCTTGAACTGAACCGGGGCTATCAACGTGAACGAGAGAAAAACAAAGCCCATTACTCGATCAGGGGATCTAAGCCACAGCTCTATTCCCGACTAGAAATCTATAAAGTGTTGGGGGAGCTGCTCTCTCTATCTCAGCTGCTTTCCCTACTAGGGGCACAAGAGGCACTTTTTGTCTAAAGCCTACTTCCTCTCTATAGGCAATTCCTTTTTTGTGGTTTGTGCTGTAATAAGAAGGATGTTGCTATTCTAGGATGTGGCGTTCCAGAAAGACTGACTTAAGACTTTATCATTCACTTAGTTCTCCTTAAAGCCTGCTTTCATAAGCACTTGTTGGCAAGTTCGGAAGAAGGCTTTGAGGGGAACTAACTCGATGTGGCTCCGGTTCAGTACTGCTTCTCGCTTAGAATCTCTTCCAGCTGAGCTGCACTAACAGGCTTAGGTAAAGTACAGATAATGTGAGTGACTACATGCGAAAGCTTTTGCTTCTTCCTTTCCAAACAAGCAAGGGATGAGCGCCCTTAAGAAAGCCTAAAGCAAGAAGCAAGGGGTGAGAAAGCCAACAAGCAAGGATTTCGTGCTAACGCGCTTTAAGACATAACTTTGCTTTCTGCTTTTCTTGCTGGGCGAAGCGAAGTCAAGCTTCTTAAGTGGAATCCGTTCGTGATCCCTCCCAGGAATCACTTCTCTCCGAACCTAGACGACTAGGCCGCTAGGCCGCTACTAATAGTATTCGCCTTCGCCCGGTAATAACTGAACTGCTACCACCTTAAGTCACTCCTTTCCTCTAAGTCAAGTGGTATCACCCCATTCCGCTCCTTCAGCTTCGCCTATCTTGATTCGTACCTCTCCTTTGCTTATTTCTGCTTTAGTCTTCTACTCTTCTTTCTCCTTTCCTAACATTGATTTTCCATTCCCCTTCTACTAAGACCTCTAAGCGGAACTTCTTTCCTATTCATTCTTTCACTCCTCTCCTTGAACGACTTGTAAGTCTTGCTAGCGTCGGCTTGAACTACAACATAAAGAGCTAGGCCTATCTTTCTTTCACTCCTCTCCTTATAGTCTAGTCGAGCGGCTTTCACTCCTTTCCCCGCCGTGTAGGCATTAATCGAGGAAGGAAAGTAAGTCGACTTAGAGGAGAGGAAGGCAAGTAATAGAGTAGAGGATGGAGTCGCTCTCGCTCCCGATTGACTTCCTTCTTCTTTCCCCGTGAACCTTGACTTTCAAGCCTTACCTTTCGCTTTCAAGAAGCACTCTTCCGTAACGTGTACTTTCTTATATCAAGATCGGGCCCGGGCGCTTCTAAGATTGATTTTGCCCGCCGTTCGAAGCCTAACATCCTTGCTTCGCAACTCTACTTTCAAGCCTTACGTGCGAAAGAATAACTTCGTAGCGCCCTACCGGAAGCAAGAAGTTAGGTTAAAAGCCAGTTCCTATCCTTTCAGGAGAGTGAGATCATACCTTTCCCACCCACGTCTGGGCTTCTAACATTTCTTTGACCCTCGGAAGCTTATCCCGCGTAGGTTCGTCAAGCTAGATCGGTAAGAACTTCCCTCCATCCTTGCTTCGCAAGCTAGAAGTTTATACCTCACTCTAGTTACCTTTCCCCGAGCTACTATACTTAGAGAAGAACTGCCTAGCTTCGCTTGAACGAGGTCACTCTACTTGATAGTGCTTTTCGTGTAGTGTTCGAGTCGAAGAGCGGGAATAGAAGCGAATCAATTCGAACTTGACTTAGAGGAACCAAGCAAGGATTTCGCGAACAATCAAACTACAGCAGCAGCTAGAAAAGGGATGCAACAAGAAAACGTAAGCAGCACTAGCAGCAAGAAAACGTATGCGCGTGAGCGCATTCTAGTTAGGAACGCTCGTTGTTTGCTGCACTCAATCCTTTGCTTTTTACGCTCAGCCCTTGCTTCCTTACTTTCTGCCTTTCTTCCCATACCCCTCCTCCGTTACAGAAGACTCTTAAGGCATTCAACATGTTGCAGCATGTAGCGCCTAGCGCTTTATTCCAAACAAGGGGAATAGTAGTTTAAAGGAGAGCGGGGACCGCACTGCTTTAACTGTTAAGTTAGCTGTCTAGGACAGTTCTCTTAAGGCACTCTTATAGGAGCGGTTCTTACTAACAGGGGTGAGCGCATACGTTTTCTTGCTGTTTAGGCAACAAGCAAGGGGTAAGCGCTAACGCTATAAAGCCGTTGCGCCTTAGTCACGTATAAGTTGCAGCTTTGGGGAACAAGCAAGGGAAGAAGCAACTTTCTTTACCTTTCTTCTTCTGTCAAAAGTGGCCCCTTTTTTGGCTACTTTGGAGCATTGATTGAACTTTGAAGATGTAACTTGAATCCGCTTTCTCCCTATGATCGTTCATCCGTTTTCTCCCTATGATCGAATTACAAGAAGAAGGATGTAACTTTGTGGTTTAAGGCGTAGCATTGGAATTGCTTGAAAGAACTTGAATGAAAGAAAGCGCGAAAGCCATTGCTTGGTTAATCAAGCAAGTGGCTTTCGCTCCTCTTCGTTCGAAGGAAAATCCTGAATTCTATTGAAATAAAAGAACAGGGCAGGCACCGGATCGGTTTCAACAGAGAGTTTGCTGCCTGGAGAAGACAGTAATGTTCACCTTGTTCACTGGCTCGCGGACTCCTTACCTTAGGGGATATGTCTCACTATACAAAGTACACGTAGTTCAGCAGCATAAAAGGAAACAACAGAGATGAGCACACATCTCGATCTCAGAAAGCCTCTCTTAATGGGCTTAGATTCCTCTACATTACTCCAACGAGATGCGGGCAAGTACATGTTATACTACACTCTACCATTGGTCTCAAACAAAAGAAAGAGACTATACTAGTAAGAAGGAAAGGACTAGACTATAAGGTTATGAAGTTTACATATCGATTGTCCCTTAGCTACCATGCTCGTTCGTTAGCTGCCAACTACTCAATTCTACTAGTCAATGCAAACTACAAGATTTATTCAATCTCGTCTGAGAAGAAAAAGAACACCCCGGTAGCTAGAATGGAACACGCAGGGCAGGGATCTAGAGGTATCCCAAGAAGGGGAAGGGCTCGCTTAGCTAGCGAAAAGTCTGAAGAGGCGCAGAAGCAGAGCATTCTTATGAAGTCATTGACTAAGGAGATCCACAAAACAAGGGATATTCGAACTTTTCTGGATTGGCCTATATATAGATTTCCTACGAGATCCCGGTGATGGACGACCAAAAGTCCTGTTATTCTGAACTGGTATCGATGCATAGAACACTGAATCCCCAATGGAACAACACCAATAGGAAAGACCAGACTAGAAGACGGAGGCGGAAGGCGGGACTCTCTCACAAGGAAGAAAGTTCCGTTCTGGGTTATGCTGCTTTTCTTCCTTGCCCTTGGAAGTGGAGGCCGGGATCTGAGTTCAGCCGTAGGTGTACAGGTGTGCTTACATATGGTCTTTGCAGTGGATGGGCTCTCGACGAACTGGCCGGAGATCAAGGGTAAGCCCAAGAAGAGTTGCTCCTCGCAGGAAAAGAAAGAGACATCCTTTAACCGGCCTAGAAAGTGGCTATCAAAGTCCATTCTTCTGTTAGTCTTCTTCTTACATGAACAGCCATGCTTTGATCGTGCCATGACGGGTCAGGAGCAGGAGAAGAGCGCTCTGGCCGCCTTTCTCGCTCGTACCTCTGCCATGGACTCTCTCTTCCATGAAAGGCGCCGCTCTGCCCGACCTATCCGCAGGAACAAGAGGAGCAACTGCACTCCCGCTCATTCGACTTCCGGAGGCCTTCCTTAGGCTCTGACAAGACCAGGTACACTTCTTTTCTTTGAGTCCCCTAAGGTTGAAAGAATGAGTCGATACGGCAAAGTCGCTGCTTTTGCCCTTTCCGGTTAGGGTGTTTAGTTGATACCTGTTAGACTGGTGTAGTGATTTCCCCCGTTTGGATACCAGTTATCTATACGGGTCTGGAAACGTGCGAAATAACGCATTTTTGGAACCTACAATACGTCAAGGAGAGGGACAAGGCGTTAGGAGATAGTAATCAGTGGAGTCGGGAGAGGTTCGAAGATGTTGCCACCAAGAAAGAGAATCTGGAGGAAGGAAGAGGTTACTGGCTTAACCGGTAGGGAGCGTAGGAACTGGCGAATAAGGATATGGGTTGGCTTACGGCTCGATTAAGCAGTTTCAACTAACCTTTCTTTGTCTAATAGTTCCATAGTCAGGAAAGGAACCAATTTATTTAGTTAATAAAGGAAAGGAAATATCCCCGGAGCCGAAAACTAACTCAAAAAAGGGGCCCCCATAGAAAGCAGAAAGAATTGGGTTCGAATCCCGGCGAAACAAAAGTTAGAAAAACGAAACTGATACCTATGCGAAACGACCTATTCTATTATTTTTCAGCGATTCTTGCAGCTTTTCTTTCTTTGGCGGGAGCAGCGTGGTTTTTGGATTTGCCTGACCTTCTTTGTTTCAACCTATTTAGTGCTTTATCTTGGTTGTTCGTTTATCTTTTTATATTTATAGATCTGGTATTAGAAAGAACGAAAGAATTGATTAAGAAGAAATGGCTTTTCCGAAAGAAGAAAAGACTCCTTTTACAAGAAGGTTTCCTTTTTTTGACTTTTTTGCTTTTTATTCATTTATATAAACAGCTTTTTCCTGAAATGGAAAAGGATAATTTAGTCAACCCATTGCAAGTAGTTGCACAACTTTGCTGCTTTTTATTCTACTTCAAATATGATAAAAAACCAGTAAGGGTACGACACCTTCTTCTTCTTTCTTTTTCTTTGAGCATAATGAGTAGTCTTTGCTTTCAAGGGATAGATTTGAAAATCATTTCGTTAGTTTTCTTCTTATTTATTATTCTAATCGACTTCTGTCCTTTAAATTTAGCCTTTTTTTTTCATCTTTTCGGGTTACTTGCTCGATCAAGGGCTAGCTAGGTGGGGTTTTTACCTGGCTTTTCAACAAGGTGCCTATTTTGGCCCTATTTTTGGAAAAAGAGTCAAGTTCGACCTCTAAGAAACGTGGGTTGTCCTTTCTTTTTCTAAAAATTTCTCAACTAATCTTTGGATTCTTCTATTATGAAGAATCATATTTTATGGAACCTCTGAAACTAGCCGCCCTGTTTTCGGGGGCCTGCATCATCTTTCTTAGCTTAGAAAGGCGAACGCAGTGGGCTTTTCGAATTCCATTTCTATTTTATTTTCTTTTTAGTCTATTCATTTCGGTAAAAATGTCACCTAGTCAGAAAGCAACCCTATTAAAAATCCCCTATATTTTCATTTTTATTCATTTCTGGGTTTTGGTGTTCGTGTTCGCTTTCAAAGATAGCCTACCCAGAAGAATAAGAATGCAACCCTTAGTCCCTCTATTTTTTAGCGCCATTTTGTATAGTGTAGGCTATTTTCCCGAACTAGCTTGGCTAGAAAAGTAGATTTCAGGGATGGACCTTCTTCTCTTAATTTTAGGCTTTGTTTCGGATGAAAAATCGTATCAAATCGGAGGGAAGAAAAAAAAAAAACACACACAAAGCGTGGTTCTAGGTTGATAGTCACAAATAAGGGGGTGAGGATGTTGCCTTCCCCATATTTGCTATCATAAGTAGCCGAAAAAGGCGAGGCCACCCCTCTCGGGGTGGGGAAGGGAAAGTGGGTAAGTGGGCTCCCTTCGCTTGAGTTCTTTTTCAGTTCCATCAATGAAACTGAGAAGATCTTGTACTTCAATTAACGACATTATCTGGGTTTTCCATGGTATATAGTTCGTCTGTGTCAATCTTATGGACAAAAAATGGGCGATAGACGAGATACTAAGTTCTGAAGAGAAGGATGCAGACACAGCGGTAGACTGCGCCAAAGAGAAAACACGTAACAAGGTATTCTGACTACACTTCACACGAACCAACTGAACGTTTCCCAAGAGCTAGTGCTCTGATACCATGAAAGAGTTGAAAATACTTTGAGCAGATTGGGTGAAGGATGTGTATATCAATGGTTGAAATCATCTGTTTAATTAAATAGAATACAACACCTCTTGGCCGTTACACATGGAGTAATCACATAATAGTTATATAAGTAGTATCGGTCTCCGCTACGATTCTCAGAATTTACCTGCCCATTAGCAACGTATGCTCAGTGATTATTGTATACGCAATAAGATAAGTCAAGTGCGCTAAAGCCCCGGCGGGGAAATCATATGCACGCTTATCGGACCAACTAAAGCCTTTTTTTCGCAAGACGGGATTAGAGGAAGACTGAAAAAAAAGGAGGATGGGGAGTCATAGTTAAGTAAAGATTTGTTGTAGATCTGCAAGTGAAGTGGTGAGTTGGTTAGTCGACTTCGTCTGTTCATCAGCGGGAAGGTAACGTAGTTCAAAGAGGGCGGTCAATCTAAACATCATAGTAGCTTTAAAAAGCCTGGCTGGTCCACTGACGAATAGAGTCAAGTGCGGTCGGTTCCATAACAAACGTAAACGTAGCTGATCCGGTCAAGTCAAGCGAAGCCATACCGCCAAGCCATTCAGGTGAAAGAAAGGACTGAACTGAGACTCCGGCTCCGAGTGACTGACTACTATCGAATGACGAAAGAAGAGCGATCTTCGACCTTTCCTATTGTTGGAGAATAGATCTACTAGTTTCCGATTCCATGTGAATTATCTATATGAACCTAATCTCTCTCTTCATTCTTCTTTCATCTCCTCTCCAGCAAGAAAACGGCTGCGCGTTAGCGCAACGGCTTTCGCGCTAGTGCGCTCACCCCTTGCTTCTTTAAAGTCGAGTGTATTGTCATAACCTCGCTTAGAGGAGCAGGACCCCTAGAGTTGAGAGACGCAACGAACCAGCATAAAAAAAGACTTAGAGTCCCATCTCTATGCTTTTGGGCCCTCGCGTTTCCTTTTGTGTAAAGCTTAAGTTATATACTTGGGGAAGACGTCCTTCTAACTCGCGAATGAATGATGCTGCTCCGCTGCCACTGCTGTCACCAGGAAGATACCTTTATTAAGAGATTGGAGGCATCTTTGGGGAAAAGCAATTCTGACTCGGCCTCCGGCCTCGAAGTTTACCCTTTTCACGTTCTCCATACTAGAAAAGTGAGTGAATCACTTCCAACTGAATAAGATGGGATTGGAATCCCTTTTTGTAGAGTCCACCATGGCAAAATCATACCCAATGTGATAGGAGTACCTAGGCCCCTGGTTAGTAATAGTTTAGCTCTATCTCCGGCCCGTAATATGGTTTCATCGCTAATTCTTTTTTGTTTATGGGCCTATTCTCTTTCTCCTTCCTCCCCGGACAATAGGCGAAGATGCTTTTCTATGCCCGAGGCAAGGCAAGAACATTGGCTATGAATCAATTGGTCCTTTGACCAGGGATACAGCTCTATATCCGAACGGAATGATGAACTAAACAAGGGCTATCTCCCCTGACGTGGCTGATTCCCCACACCAATCCTGGAGAAGAGGAAGGACTCGATGTGAGGTGAGTTGACTGTAGGGCGCTGCTTGATGCAATTGGGTCAACTACGTTTAGTGAAGCGGAAGCTGAAGTTTCATATGTCACGACAGGCTCTTTACCATATTAATGTATATGTATATTCTCATTTCGGCAGAAGTTCATAGGTTGGTAACTGGTTCGTCGTACGTTCCAATATCGACCTGCGGCAAAAGACAGGTAGGAGCGAATCAAACTTTCTTAACGAGTTCAAAAAAACTTTGCTCAAGCTAAAGCAGCTCATCTGAATAAAGAAAATTGGAACAGATTTCATTAAAGTATAGAAATTCCTGTCTAAGTGTGTGTGCGGAAATAGAAACCCTTAAAACAATGAAGAGAATCGCTTTGCGAGTGTCCGCTCCTTAATCTCCGGCAGGATAGGAGTCGAAGATATCAAGTCAGAAGGAACCGAAGCTTATAGTCAAGAATAGGAAGTGTGAAAAGTTTGACGCACGACCGGACGTGAATAGTCGACTGGAGAAGCTGCTCCAGTAGCAACCTAAACCTAAATCGCATCAACATCCACACTTCGTTAAGCCACTTCGGTAAGCTAGTCGCCATCTCTTTGCTTTTCAGTCTTTCCAATGGGAGTGATGAAACTCCCATTGCTTCCTGTCCTAAGCAAGAGAGTGATTTCGGGCTTTTCGACCGACCAGTCATCTATAAGGCTATGGAAGCGGGTAAGGCAGTCTTTCTATCTTTCTATTTATACATTAGCAAGGGCCCATAAGGGCCTCGCTGGAAGCCTTCCCGTATCGTATTGAGCTTTATTGAGTAGTTGCACGAAGGGACACTGGTAGGTTCTCCGCCCTTTAATGGACGAGATTCCCCTTGCCTTTGTTTCCATTTTTTATGGTCTGCCCTTCTCTTGGCGATTGGTAGAGCTAGAGAAGCAAGATGAACTCTCAGTTAGCGGAAAAGAGAGCATACTTTCTACACTTATTACAGGAAGTAGTACCTACCCTAATGAGGATAGAGAAAGTCGCGTTCAAAGCCTTAAGAGAGGCCTTAAAGAAAAAAGAAGAGAAAGCAGAAACTCGTAAAGTGATGATCGCACACTGATGTGGTTTCATCGCTCATCGATAGCTAACTGCCAACACAAGATTATACGAACATTACTTAAATAGAGTTAGAGCGGGGATTACCCTTAGAGGTATAACAGAAGGAAGGCGTAGTGATAGAATACAGTCTTATACGTCCTATCTTGATATAAACCTATAGGAGATACAAGACAATGTTATCTAACAGCAGACAATGTTGAGATTGTCTTATAAAGAATTGTCTTCATAAGATTGTCTGCTGCTCTCTAACAACCTATCCCCGGGATCGGCGGATAATTGCTACTCTTGTGCAAAAAAGTCTGGAATGCCAAGTGCGGTTACCTGCATTCCTATCAATGAAAGATGAGCCTCTATAACTAAACAAAAGAGAATGGAATCTAAGTCAACGCCTCGATTGAAGATTCCCTTGAATCGGATTGCTCGAGCCGCGGTGAGAAAGATAGTTCGATAGATACCACAGCCTTTACGTTACGAGGATGGGTGCCTCTCGACAAAAAGAGACTTTTGGAAAAAGCCACCGATCTATAAAGATCTCAATATCGTATTCGTCTAGAATTTCCAAAAAAATAGCGTTTTCATTATGGTCTTACAGAACAAAATGAATTAAATACGTTCGTATCGCGGGTCAACAGGTCAGGTTTTACTACAATTACTTGAATTTGGATAACATCTCGATTGGGTATGGCTTCGACTATAGTTAATTAGGTGAAGTTACGGAAAGAGAGGGATTCGAACCCTCGGTAAACAAAAGCCTACATAGCAATTCCAATGCTACGCCTTAAACCACTCGGCCATCTCTCCTACATAATGATTATGACCCAAAAACCGAGTGAATAGCGAGTCAGTCATAAACAATTATTGATTGGATAGGTACGACCAATCCATTCTAACTAGAAAAATATAGAATTTTGCATTCCCGGAGTTTTCTTTTTTTGAATATCCTCCTTCCTTGGATTAGTACTGGGACGCATATATCAAAAGCTCAGTGTGAAATTTGAATGAGATATATCTTTCTTTTTTCAAATTCAAAATGTTCATAATTGAGGTTACACAAAATCGGAGCCAGAAAAGGAAAAAGTGGAATCTGGAAAAGTCTTCTCTAAGGGTAATGTAATTGAGTGAAATTCATTTTGTATCGTACAAGAAAGGAATTCCTTTTGTGTATGTGCTCCCGATAAAAAGAAATAAGGTACTCTATTCCATTACATACATGGATCGGGTTGAAAAACCAGACCCAGTCTCTCTTGGAATCCTGAATATGCCAAAAAATAATGAATTGTACTAATCCACATATGTCTCTCTCCCATCAATCGGTACTAGTTGAAGTAATGAAAAAATCCCCTTTGATGAGAAATGCGAAAAAAAAAAGATCCCCCGTTGGGAATGAAATTATGCTCCCTGTCCCCCTTTCACAGAAAATGGAGAGATGAATTGATATATTTATTGAATCCGTCGGGACTGACGGGGCTCGAACCCGCAGCTTCCGCCTTGACAGGGCGGTGCTCTGACCGATTGAACTACAATCCCAGGAAAATTAGGTGTACAGCCTAAAATCAATTTAGATTCGAACCATTTAGTTTCGCTGTGTTGTAAGAGAGAGACGAATGATATACTTTATTATTATTATTATCTAATTATATATAATTATTATGAAAAAAAAATGTAGTAGACAGTTAATATATATTAGGGCTAATTCATGAATTGAATCAAATGGGGCCTTTTAATTTCACAAATTTGAACAACATTAAACTAAAGAGTCACGCTCTTTAAACGCCCTATAAGAAGAAGAAAGAGGCTTAAGTCATCGCTTCCAATCCGATAAAGGGCTTTTTTCTTTTCCACGAAAGTCCGTCCCAACAATTGTTGCAGAGGATATAAATATGAATATGAAAAAAAAAAAGGGGAGAGTCGTTTTTTCGTTTTTAAGTGGAATGTTCATTATCATAATAAGTAGTCGATTAGGAGAACTGCTATCTCACTACAGAGTATACTCTTCCTCATCTTTCATTATTCATCTTTTATGTCCTGGGACATAGATATTCGTCATACCCCCTTCTATTATGAATCGCCAAAGTCTTCCTACTTCTCCATTGTTACAATCAGATCCGAAAAATGAGAAAGAAAGCAAAATGGACCTGAATTGAATCATGACTATATAAGCTATTCTGATATTAAGAGATTAAATATAGATTTCATTCGTGGAAGCGGACCTTTGATTTCCTTGGACCACGTAAGAATTCGTCGTCCGATTGAATCTGCTTTTTCCTGGATGCTCTATAGGAATCCATCGCTATTCCTTTCCTCCACCGATAAAGGTTCATCCCGAGTCACAAGAGCAATCTCTTTTTTTTTTTTATTCTTTTTGCTTTTCGTTATGGTAATGCAATGCAAGAGGTCGGAAATCAGGTTGTTTCTGATGATGAAAAGAGCTTTTCTCTTATGTGAAATTTATGAAAACCCGAAATGTCGGTAATGTTAGAAGACGACCTACGGCATCTGATGGTCAGATGCCTACGGTCGGTATATCTTTGAAAGCTCAGACGGAGAGAATAAACGGACTCCTCGAGGGCTACTTAAGCCACTTTAGTGCAAACCAGAAGGACTGGAGCTGTTGGATGTTGCTCAGTCCTGCTATAACTTAACAACCAAAAAGCTCTGCGTCGAACTTCAGCCCCTTCGAGTTGGCCACGGGGTAACAGCCTCTGACGCCCCACACCATTGCGACAGGAGGGGGCTTGCCCATCAGCCTACTTTGCCAAGAGGTGGCAGGAGCGCAACGACCTTAGCCCAAACCTACTTAAACAACCTAAAGGCTTGGCCCGGTCTGAAAGTAGACCTTGTAGAAAAGCGGATAGGAAAGGTAGCCTATAGACTCAAGCGACCAGCTCGGTGAAAACGAACCCCGTATTCCATGTGAGTCAGTTGACTTCGATTAGACCAGACCGCCCCAGAGAAGAACGTGCCCACGAGGGCACCACCAGATGTTGTAGATAAACCTACTAAAGATTTGAGTATATCATAGCTGACCGCACCATGGGCTAGCCCATACACCCACTGCACGAGTGGAATACTACTTAGTCAAGTAGAAAGGAACAAGGTCTTACGGCACGATCACTATATCTTTGATTTTGCTTTCTCTCTCCTCGGCTTGAGCCGAGTGGATGATACGTGGCGTGGTATACCTGATCGTTTAGTCAACAAGACGTACGTAAGTCGACATAGCTCCATGTATATGTTCTTTGGAGCTAGAACCAATCAATAGAATGAAATGAAATAATGGTAAGCCTAGGGCGCGTTGGTCAAAGCTCAAGACTGTCTATACAAAGCCCCTCTCTTCTTCACTCAAAGAGGCAATGCACCCTTTGTTTGAATGGTACTTGATTCATAAAGAATGATTCTTTTGAAGTTATACGGACTTTCGAAAATAAAATGCCACCTTTTATCAATATGCGTGTCACGAGATATATCGCTCTCGGACTTCTTACGGTAAGGCCAATGCACCAGCCAGCCAGTGTGGTGGCGAACACGCTGTGCTCTAAGCGTTGCTGTTTACCTTGTAGACGGAGGAGATATAGAAAGTGTGCCGTGCTTGATTCATAAGATTCTATAATCAATAGCACCAGTATATTATTTTACTTAGCCTGCCTCTCCCATGACTTTCCGGACCAACCAACCCGGATCTGCCTTCGCAAGTCTCTCTGCAGGGAGCAGAGCATGCAGCAAAATCGAGCAATGGATCTTAGAAGAATTCCACTTTGAAGCACGACTCTTTCTATTTCTGTGCTGGCATTTGAGTTGTCTCCCTTCCTCTTTCAATCGAAACACTCGACGCAGATAGCTCCGGTGGCCCCCGCTTCTGCCTCTATCAGGCGGCGACAGCCCCCCCCCTCCACACCCACAGCATAGAGGAGCTGCTCCAACATCCGCACTACAACCAAGAAAAATGCTCTCCAGAGCGATATATGATGCTAAACCGAGACCGAGATATAGAGGGGGCTGTCCTTTTGTTGTCTCGAAGAGACAAAAGCACTCATATGAATGGTGCTAATTCCCATGTTCTTTCTAGTCTCGTTTGGTTTCGAGAGCCTCCCTCTCCTTGATAGTATAGGGCCCTTACTCGTCTTTTGAAAGCCGTCATCCTGGATTTTCTTTCCGTATGCCGGGGAAAGTACCTCACCCTCACCTTTCTACATTTATTATTATATAGAATTTCCTCGGGTCTCTATAAAACAGAATGAAAAGCCCGGGTGGAAGCACAAACAAAAGGAGAGAGAAAAAGTCGAAAAGAAAGGGGGGAAGAAGTCTAGTGCTAGTTCTTACTAACACTTCTTTATCTAACTTTCATTTTTGAGTGCTTTCTTTGTTCTCTTATTTGGATTGAAAGAAAGAAAAAACTTCCCTTTCTTTCTCTTCTTTATTTTGGTTTTATCCCTTCGACGAATTTCGGCTATGACCAATGCCCCACTAGCTAAATAGGCGTAAGAAAAAGCTACCTGAAAAAAAAGCAAGGTGCACCTTGAATTGAACTCGACGAATTGCGTTTTGCCAGAGAGATTTTTTGTGAAAGATTCTCCATTGGTAATTCAAAAATAGAAAGAATATAAATAAAGGCGCATACGCGGGAAGGGGCCCCCACTACTTCTTCATTCAGGGGGGAGACTAGCCTCATTACTTCCCACTGGGCGAGAGGTGCACCTAACCCACCTACCCACTCATCAATCACGGTGTTCAGCTGACTTGCACTGATAGACCCCTATTGTATTGGAATTAGGCGCCCATCTTTTTACTGTTGTCAATGAATCTCTTCCATGTTCGATTCTACTCTATGTTAGAACATTTCTGTGAATGCTATTCTGATCTAAGTGGTCTTATTCTTTGTCCCGTGCTAGGAAGCATTACTCCTCTTTTCATTCCAAATTCAAGAATACGACCGAT